CTGTAAGCTCTAATCGTATTTCATAGTAACCTATGAAATACAGTACCTTTTTATTTTTATTATAATTGTTTAATATTATAATTAATTGAGCATAAACTCATACTTTTTTTAGTGTTATCTCTAATACTTCTAAATATCGGATTATTATGATTCGAACATAACTAGTCCCCGTCCCAAACGAGGTGCCTACCCAGGCCGGCCCTAATCCGTTTAACAAGAGTACTTGGACTTGAACCAAGAATTTGAAGGTTGAAGCTTCCTATTTTGCCAATTAAACTACACTCTTCAGAGAATATCCGATTCGAACGGATGTGGCTAATTTATTTAACCTAGTAAGACTCAAGCTTACCGCCTTAAACCTCTCGGCCAATTCTCTTTTATTGCGGAGAATCCCGCCAAAGGCTCAGAATCCCGCCAAAGGCTCAGAATCCCTAGCCGGAGGTAGAATTAATTCCTCAGTGAATCGAACACTGATGATATTCTTATCAAGAATACACTTTACCTATTAAGTTAAGGAATCTTAGACATATATATATCAATATGTATATATTAATTTAATACATTTAGTCCGTATTTTTATGATAATCTACCTTTCGGCCTTAATTTTTTATAGCTAAAGCTATAAAAAAATAAAGCAAGCTCATATTCTTTGAATTAGAAGTACCGACTTCTTATTTTTTTTTTATTATATAAAAAATAATGGGCGGCGTAGCCTGATCCCACATCACTTTCGGGGATAGGCAAAGCCGTATTTCATAGGCTACTACGAACCCCTTCGGGGATAGGGATAAGCCAGTAGTGCTGGCTACTATGAAATAAGAAGTCGCGGTTACTACGAAGTACAGCGAGTTTTTTTTAACTCGAGTTAAAAAAAACTACCGAAGAATACAGGGATTAAGTTAAATAATTTTGAAAAATGAAGGATTTGAACCTTCAACTTATTGTGTGTAAAACAATCGCTCTACCATTGAACTAATTTTCCTTTTTTTCTGTTTTTATAGTAATTATTATTGCCCCTACCATTGCTAATAATAGTATAAAACTTGCTATAAATATTCACATATTATAACTAGTATATAATATATTTCCTATTGCAGAAATATGACTAGTTTCTGCCATATTACCATCTCAATTATTACTTGAAACAAACATAACATTAGCATTATTTATATTTATATTTTTATTTATATAGCTAATAATATCATTATATTTATTTCAAGGTAAATAATATAATATATTATTTAATTTATTATTATAATTGTTTAATATTGCCATATAATAGGGTAATAATTGAAATAAAGTACAGTTAGTCAGAATTGTTATAAATAAACCTAATGGTATACTATTTCGATTATTACTTTGTAATTCACTTGTTCTTATATTTATCAACATTAATATGAATAAGAATAAGATAGATACTGCACCTATATAAACTATTAAATAAGATAAACCTATAAAAGTTAAACCTAATAATATTAGATAAGTAGATATACTAGCAAATAATCCTATTAAAAATATAACGGATACTATAGGATTTTTATTTATTATTATAGATATACCACAAAGTAATGCCATTATACTTATTATATCTAATGATCCTACAATATATCCATTAGAAAATATCTCATAAACCGTTAATAATTGATTCATTATTTATTCTTTATTGTACCTAATTAACTTAGGAATAGAGTAATATTTAGTCTTATTTTTTTTCGCTAGGCTTGCAAGGCAGCCCACTAAAAAAAAGTAGTCCTGCTCTAATCCCTAATCATATCCTTCCGTAGTTTTTTTTTTAACTCGGGAATCTCTACGAAGTACGACTTCTTATTTTTTTATATAATAAAAAAAATATGCGCAGAATAGGCAGAACACTATGTTTTATAGCTTTTTCTGCTGGCTTATCCCGGTATTTACCGGGATTAAAAGCATGCATGCCGAGCTTTGCGCAAAGCTTCGCTTTTTAGTTTTTACTTATCCTTCGGATTAGAAGCACCCGGCTTATTTCATAGTACTATGAAATAAGCCGGGATCAGAAGTCGCCCACCTATATCCCGGTAAATACCGGGATCTGGAGTCGGGCTTATTAAACTAAAAAGTAAAAACAGAACTGACGATCCAATAATATACGGTTAGTCAGATTTGAACTGACACAAATCGAGTGGAAATCGACAAGTCTACCATTAACCTATAACCGCTTTTTATACTTTACAGTATTATATTTTTATCTTATTTAATAAAATATTAAGAACCTCAATAATACATAGATACATATAAGAAAAGTCAAACTACATCTACAAAATGTCAGTATAATATTCCAGCTTCATAACCAAGATGATGGTGATCTGTTAAATGATATGAATATATTCTTCATAAAGCCACTGATAAGAATATTGTACCTATAATAACGTGGACAAAAAAATATTATCAATAATTTTCATTATTGGTTAGACTATGTCTTCTTATTAGTGCTTATCATAACTATGATAATTAATAAGTAGAGTTTTATGCCATTGTTTTACTTAATTAAGTAATCCGATATTTATTAGCTAGTCGTTGAACCTTTATATATGTTTATACACAATATATACTTGGCAGCAAATTTTCTTAAAGAAAGATGTTCTTGCTTTTAACTCTATTTTTTTTTATATATTATTAAACTAATTTAATACAAAAGTGTAACCTTTATAAGATTTACTACGAAGTCGCCCCTCCGGGGCTAGAAATTAAACATTCTTTGATATACTTACGAGATATATTTATATCTTTAGCACATTCTGACATACTATTATACATTTTATTTTCATTATCTTTTATTACCATGATTTTTGTCGAATCACTTACTAAATTATCAGTATTTCTGTAATATCTATAATTATTCTTTATTTCATAAGGACTATTTATTAGATAAAGTTTAGACATTAGATTATCTATTTCTTTCACCCCTCGGCCTAGGCCCATGGCCCTTAGGCCTGGGCCGAAAGGTAGAGATAAATTTTTTATCTTTAAATAAATGACTATTTGTAGTTAATCTATGTTTATTCATATGTAGCTTTATAGCATCAAATATAAATTTACCTTCTGAAATAGTATGATAACCCTTATAATAAATATCTACTAATTTTAGTCATAATAAGAAATCTTGATGTTTTAATGTTTTTAGTATAATATTGTCATTATGATACATTAAAGGTATTAAATTATCTCTTAGCTCTTGAATTTTATTTAATTCAAAAATCACAGTGGGATTTGAATTTTCTTTGTCAAGACGTGAGCTAGTATATAAAACTTTTCCACCCTTCGGCCTAGCCCAGCTAGCCCTGGGCGAAAGGGTGCTGAAAAATTCTCTGATTTTATTATATAATTCTAATTCTTTTATACTATTTTCTAACTTAAATCTAGGAATATATTTATTGGTAGAAAAAGTTGCTTCACCATCTATAAACCCAGCTAGTCAGAATTTAGTTATTATTATTTTATCATTAATAGAACTAGGAATTCATTTACGACCCCTCCGGGGTAGACATATAACTCATTTCTTTTTTAAGTTTAATTATTTCTAATTTACTAGTCTCAGATAATTTTTTATTCTCTCTTTTAATATTTTTTTATTATTATTTATAATAATAATAAAAAAATCGCGGAGCGCCCTACTGCTTTAGAAAAAGATACGAAATGATGATATTTTGAACTATTAAGATTAACATAATTAAATATAGGAATTATTATGTTTAACAGAGAATTTAAATCATTAACAAAATAATTAACTTTACCTTTTGATTTGGAAATATGTCCACATCTTAAAGTATTCATAATGTATTCTAGAACTCCAACTTCATCTTCATGAAGTTGTATTTGATACGAATATTGAACATACTTGAATGTATTATCTTGTAAATCTGTAAGTTTAATGTGAAAATTTCCTACGAAGTCGCCCCCCTGGGGCTACTGCGTCTGTAAATCCTACTAATCATTCTATAAATTGTTTATCTATAAAATAACTATGGTTAGATTCGGATAAATTAATTAATAATTTATCCGGATTACAGCTCACTGAATCAATTTCAGTTGTTTGTTTTGTATTAAATAAGTTATAAATATATATAAAAAGGGCGAGGCTTCGCCTACAAAAATTAACCCGTTTTATATAATAAAAAAAAAAGATCTTTTTTTATTTGTTAATGGATTTTAAAGCTGATACCAGCCTTAAAACCCTCAATAACTTTCATTATTGTTCAGACTATATCATTTGTGTAATATATAATATATTATACAACAAAATTTGCAAGATAGAAATCTATCTTTTTAGTCGTTGAACCTCCATTATTATAAATTATTTCAATGTTCTAATAATGTTTGGCTGCATATTGTCTCAAAAGAGAGTTTTACGCATTTAACCTTGTTTGCTATTAAATTATTAGTATTAATATTTAATTTATACCAAGAATAAAGTAGGGCCTCCTCGTTATTATTAATATTATAATTAATCGTGTATTCTACCTGTATTCATTCCAGATTTTAAAGATTTTATTTTCTTGATACCGTCAAGAGTTAAATGTGATTTATTTTCCATAAGTTTAGCTATTTCACAGAAATCACTATAATCCTTAGACTTTATACCCTGTAAAGGGTAATTTTGGAAAAAAGGGATTATTTTGTCTCGAATGTCGCTAAATTTATATGTAATAAATGTTACCTCATTAGGTCTTGTTAAAACTTTTTCTATTTTACCACACTTTAAGTAGTCCATAAACTTACTTAATAAAAGCTCATCTCTTACATGTTGACATATAGAGAATGTCATAATAACCTGATAACCAGTTAAATATTTTTCAGCTTTTTTTGTGTTTACATAGAAACAACCTTCTCCATCCACGAAACCTGCTAGTCAATTTTGATCGGGTATTGACTCAAAATTAACTGTAGGACGTTTAGCTGAGATAACGTTAAAGAACTCTGACTTTAATTTGTCTGACAATCCTCAGTTCATTGCTGCTTTTAGTCCTATGATATCTTTAATTCCGTTAATCTCTGATTGCATATTTAAGTTTAATAGCTCAATACCTTGTTTAAATAAAAGGTAATCGGCTTTTTTTTGAGTTATTAAAGGATATTTATCGAAATGAGGTATAATTACATTAGTTAAATCTCGATGTGATTGTACACTATAAATTATCTTATTTAAATTTTCATTCTCATTGATATAACCTACCCCAAAAAAAGCATGTATTTCTCTTAATAAATATGAATCTCGATTATGTAATTCTATTTTAAATTCAGGGATAACATGTCACCCTGATCTAGATGTACTTTTTTTAGATATCTTTAAACTAAAGCTTGATTCAGCATCAGCAAATCCTGTTACTCAGTATGGAGAAAGTTTTTTACGCTCAACGGATATAGTAGAATAAAATCTTTTATTCTTGAAATTTGGTACTTTTAAAGTAGAATCACAATTAATATTGTTAGAATTATAACTAAAGCCATGAAATCCTGTTCCAAAGAAGAAACATGTTCCAAATACACCATCGCTAATAGTAAATGAAGAAACGTTATATTCAACTCCTTGAAAGAAAGTGAATATTAAAGCTAATGCTACTGTAAATATAGAACCGTATAAAGCTCCTTTTCTTTCACCTTTTATTAAAGAATGGTGTGCGTAAGTAATAGTAGCACCACTAGATAATAAAATTACTGTATTAAGTAATGGTAATTCAAATGGATTTACTGGTTCTATACCCATAGGTGGTCATTGAGCACCTAATTCTACAGTAGGTGTTAATGCACTCGTTTTTATTTATTAGTATACCTAATATCCCTGCTACTGTTTCATAAGGGAAGTAAGTATACTAACGTGGATTTAAATTTTATACATCTTTACGTAATACTGTTTTTCTTTGTTTATTCATTCTACCTTTTATTTTCTTTATCTCGTCTAATCCTTCTCTAGTTAAATGGGCTTTATTGCCTATAAGAAGTGCCGCCTTTTTAAATTCTTCATAATTTAAAGATTTAACTCCATGCAATTTAAACTTTTCAAATATTGGAATTATTTTATCCCTAACATCTGTAAACTTTTCAACTATAAACTCACCACAATCTGGTTTAGTTATATATCTACCACAATTCAAAGTTTGTATTAAACTTTCTAAAAGTTCTTTATCTCTGCTATGTTGAGTTAAAATAAATCTTAATCAGACAGTTTCACCTTGTTTAGATGCTGGTGATTTCTTTAATGCTACGAAGAAACATCCTTCAGCATCAGTAAAACCAGCTAACCAGTGTAAATCTTGCATATCCCTACTTGGGACTTCTGGTCTTAAAGCTGGTTCTATGTTTGCAAAGGCTAAATTTAAAGAGTCAGATAATTCACCATTGTTTAGTGTGGATTTAATGGATACTATCCTATTTAAACCTTCTAAAGTAAGATGTTTACCTTCTTTCATTAAATTTATGACTTCTTTAAAGAATATATAATCGGAATGTTTACGAGTTAGTAATGGGTAGTTATCAAAATGATTAGTAATAGTATTTAAATCGTCTAGGCCAGATACTCTGTATTGGACTGATTCTGTTCCCAATCTAGTAACTTTACCTACTCCAAAGAACAATTTAATTTGTTCCAATAGAGCGATATCTTTTTCATGAAGACCTATTTGAAAGGTAGCTTTTACTCTGTAACCCGTTTTAAATTTAACGTCTTTACTAATCCCCACGAAAAAACATCCTTCTCCATCAGTAAATCCTGTTACATAATTAGGACTTAATGTTAAAGCTGGAGTATTAAATGCCTCTCTTCGGATGGCATTACTAGAAAATAAAGATTTTTGAATAATATTAGGATATAGAATATTTTTTGTATATCTACTACGTACTCTAAAGGGAGTAGTAGATATAACAGTATTAACATCTCTTTTTGGATGTATAAAAACCAAGTTTCCTTGGCTCTCAGAGCACACCTTACAATATTTAGAAAATATTGAAGAACCGTCTGCTCGTTGCTCTTTTACAGATATAAGACTATCTGATTTAGATCCGCGATTGTCCATTCATTGGCCTAAGCCAATAATCTCTAATGATGTTACTATACCCTCAATCATTAATGAGGCCACTATAAATCTTTCGATAGATAGCTTAGTTATTAGAGCTTTAGGAGTTCCCCGGAGTTTGGTTCTTATCCACAATGCAATTTGTCTATGGAAGAATGCTCAAAATATAGCTACGAAAAATAAAGCTTCTGATACTATAAATAAGATTACACCGAAGTTTAATCCTTTTTGTACGGCCAAGGTGTGGTTACCTAAATATGTCGATAGATATGATAAATATATTTCTATATTTTTTGGACTATACCTTGATTAATGGGTTAATGTAACGCATTAATCTTTAACGTCTAGTCTCTGAAGACCCTAAAAGATATTTATCCGTCTTTTAGTTTCCTGCTGATTATCCTAATTTTAGGGTTTTCCAGCAATTTGTTAAATTTAAAGAGAGCACATATATACATTATATTATTATTATTATTTAACTAATAGATTTCTTATTTTTAATCTACCTTCTTCAGTAAGATGTTGTTTGAGCAGTATCATATTATATACTATTTCTCAATTTTTAAAATCAGTAAGTTTATCTCCTATTAAAGGGAATTTATTAAAATAATCTATAAGAAATTTCACATTTTTTATAGATTGTATACTAACCGATAATACTTCCGAATTGGTATTATTCTTATATGTTTTTAAATTAGTGTTAAGAAATAAAGCTAATTTTTCCATAAAAGGTTCCATCGAAGATGATGTAGCTTTATCATATAAACGTTGATCTAATCTAAATTTTAAAGAAACATTTTCACTTACAGATCTTTTACGAGTTTCAGATTTAAGTTTACTTTCTACATATTTAATACCGAAATGTCCATCTGCTTCACTAAAACCTGAGAATCAACTGTTATCTGTAAAGCTAGAATTATCTAATAAACTTACCGATATATTTAAATCATATTTATTATTCATAAAATTGATTAAATCATTAAATCTATTGTTTTTAGGTGTTCTAAGTTTTCCGTGTACTAAATTTATAAAAAGAATAATACTTTCTTTATCCCCAATAATATAACGAAGAATATTTTCTCCTGATTTTTGAAAACGTCCTATATTACCTAATTCTGATTGTATAAATGAGTACATACCTATATTATTAATATGGGAAGTAAATACTATTCTGGGATTAAGTACTCTATTTAAACTTGTAACTCCTAAAGAAGGAAGAGAAATGGAACCATCCCCTTCTAAAAGACCTGCTAAATAATAACCTAAGTTATTATTAGTGGCCGAAGGCTCGAAAACTGTAGTATTGTTTTTATCTTTATAAATAGATAAAGCCTCTTCTAAATCAATAGAAGGAATTTTCTGTGCAATATTTAAATAATAATATAATGTATTTTTTAATTTTAGTTTACCCTCAGATATTATATCTCTAAATCATAAAGTCATAGATGCTATTAATGTAATTAATGCTAAATAGAAAAATATGTAACTGTTACTAAATAAATGCATAGATAATGCTGCATTTACTGTTAAAGTGAATAAAGATATACTTGTGTAGAACGGTCACGGAGAAGGTGATACTAGATGAAATGGATGATCTTGAAAATTACTTCTTATTAAGTTTGTCATTTATTTATATTTATATAAATAATACAGCTTTATATACAAATTAAAAGCCTCTAAGATGAATCGAACATCTATCATAATATTAACAGTATTATGCTCTACCGTTGAGCTATAGAAGCATTTATGTGCTTACGCTAATCCCTAGCTTTCTGTTTCTTTTTCTTTTTTTTTATTAAAAAAAAAAAGAAAAAGGAATCCTTATCCTGGCTTTGCATATTTTTTTTTATTAAATAAAAAAAAATTAGAAATAGAAGCACCCGGCTTATTTCATAGTAGCCTGTATCCCCATACCCCCCCTAAGGGGGGTCAGGGGATAAGGGATAGGTAGTTAAAAAAAAACTACAGAAGCCGCCTTCTGTAGCTAGGCCTACTTCGTAGGAGGATATGAAAACTAAGGGTATGGGACGACGTGCTTGCTTATTTTTTTTTTTTAGCTTAGCTATAAAAAAATTAGTAGTGGGACTACGGAAAAGAGGTGAATCGAACACCTAAATGTATAAAACATAATACTTAGCAAATATCTTACCCTACCAGTGGAAACTTTTCCGGTTAGCGCATATTCTTTGAATTAGTAGCCAAAGGCTGATAAAAAATCTTTTCTTTTATCAGCCTTTGGCTCTGTGTATTTCATAGTAGCCTATGAAATACTGCGCTTATATTTTTTTTTATTATATAAAAAAAATCAGCAAGTTACCGCTATACGAATTAGATCAGAATCGAACCGACATCTACTTCCGTGACAAGGAAGTCCTTTACCTAATTAAGTTACTAATTCTAGGAGACAAGAGATTCGAACTCTTAAAAGCAACAGCTATTGAGTTTACAGCTCAACCCTTCTTACCAATAAAGGAACCCTCCTTTATATAATATATAAATATATATTATATGTTTTTGTTATTGTTAAAGTTAATTAATCCCTACCCGTAGGGTCGCAACTTCCACTACACTTTTTATTACAGCTAAATAATCTAATTCTCGAGTTTTTGAATTAAATATCTACCTTTGTAAGGTTTAAGATGTTTTCTTTTCAATTTATTCATAACCGTAGAATTACTAGCATTCAAAGCTAAAGCTGCAGCTCTAGCTGAGAGATATTTCGTGGTCATTCCAGTATTTAAATCTGTAACCAATACAAGTTCAGCTGTAGGACTTCCTTTCAGTTTTTTTAAACGTACCTCGGCAGATTGCTTAAATACTGCTGGGTTAGTTAATATAGAGTCTAACTTTTTTTGTATTATTAATAAATTATTTTCTAATTTAGATACTTTATCTGTAAAGTATTTTAATATGAAACTTGAAAATTCTAGCGTACTTTGGTTTCTTCTGTGAAGTCTCACTAATCAAGCATTATGCAATTTTAGTTTAGTTGTGTCTCCGGTTAAACGACCTAAAGAAGAACCTGCTATCTTACAAATATTATATGTAGGTTGATACTTATCTATATAATATTGTTCCATTGCAATAACTTGAGATTTATCGCAATACTCTAAAATCTCTAATCTAAAATTATTATATCCGTACTTTAATAAAGCTCTATAGATAATACTATTATATTTAATAACCTCTTTTTTTAACCAACGAGGAGAAAGATAATCACGTAATCTTTTAGTTAAATCCACAGCACTCCCAATATATGTATCACCATTAACTATATTAACTCAACGATATATACCGGACTTTCTCAGATTATCCTTGTAAATAGTCTTTTTTACATCCAATGATCCACAGTCTGTGTATACATTAAGTGTAGTTTCAGTTAAAGGGTTACTTAACTCTAAATCACTTTTATTTTTAGCATTAAAAGTACTAAATTTGCTTATATTATTAAATTTCATGGCACATTATTATAAAAATTAACCCGTTCTTTAAGTGCAGCGACTAAGTCGCTACCGTCTGAGGTTTTAAGTACGATGGGCAACTAATAAACATCTAATTATACCTTATTAAATTTACTAGATTCAATACAACCTTATTCTTCATACAGCAGGTAAAACCTGTAAGGTAAGGATAACCAGCATATTAACCCATGTAAGCGAACTCTGGTTTACATAGTTTAAATATTAATATGCTAAGGTAGGCACGACCTACCTAGCTCCTTTACTAGAGCCCCTATATTTGTGATATAACCAAATATTGTTAAAAAAAATTTTATATATATAAAAGTAAAGAATATTTCTTTACTTAGTAAGAGCTGAAGGTATTGCACCCTCCAAAATTGATACCAACAAACAGTGTCTTATCTCTGTCGAGGCTCAATAGAGATTCTGTTTAGTTCTTTTAGGTTATTTTCATCTAAAATTATTTTAATTTTAAACAAAAATAACTAATTATTATAGTTAAAATTAATTTACCCCGCGCAACTTCCACTACGCGAACCGTATTTCGACTTAACACTAATTAGAGCCACGCATACGAAGATTCCCAATAAAAGAAAATACAAAACCTATTCGTTTTTTTTACTTATTACTAAGAAAGCAAACTTATTGCGCATGCTCCTTTCAGCATGTGACGAGTGGTTAGTACCAATCCAAGGTCCATTCACCGTGACATGGTGATTCACGATTACTAGTAATTACTTATTCATATAGTCGAATTTCAGACTACAATCCTTAAAATTTATATCCTATTTTTTGAGATTAGCTTAAATTCACATTTTTGCATCTCTTTGTTTAGGTATATGTGGCACGTCTATAGCCCACAATATCAAGGCCATGATGACTTGTCTTTGTCCCCTTTCTCTTTCCAAATTTTCAGGATCAAATGCTTTATAGTAAATTAAAAAAAATAAAGCCAGGGATTACGTTAATTTCATGGAAACCACAGTTTCACAACATTAACTGGAAACAGCCGTGCAACTCCTGTAATATAATTATTCAAATTGTGGTAAGGTTTTTCGTGGATCATCGAATTAAACAACATACTTCACTACTGGTGTCAGAAACGGTCTAGTGATTTCAGTTCCTGCGTTGCCACATTACTCTTGAGGTGAAATGCTTACACTTTCATTTATAGACCAAATAATGTTTAATGTGTAGTCCGAGCCTTAGCCAGTTTTTTTTCGCTATGCAATAAGCCGGCCTACTACTATTAAATCTTACTCTGACCTATGGCATTCATCATTTACTGCAAAGACTACTTGGGTATCTAATCCTGTTTGTGATCTGAGCCTTCGTCCTTCAACGTCAGTTTTTACTTAGAGGGCTGCCTTCGCCTTTACAGAGTCCCTTTGGTATCATAGAATTTCATCTCTCCTCCTCAAGTACTGCCCTCTTACATAAAACTCTAGTCAAGTACTAACATTATAGAAGCTATTTTGACCGTTTGGGTACCCTTTAAACCTAATTAAGATGAATAACACTAGTCTCTTACGTATTACCGCGACTGCTGGCACGCAATTAGTCAAGACACGATATATATACTGTCATTATCAATATATAAACAAAGCTTCATTCAATTCTAATAGAATCTTATAAATATAGAAATACCTAATACTAGAAATTATAAGACTTGCCACTTCTCCAAGTTGCCAGTTCAGCCGTTAGGCCATTGACCAAGATTCCTCACTGCTGTACTAACTTGCATTGGGGTTTTTTCAGACCCAATGTGGTCGATCAACCTTTCAGATTCGACTACGAGAGTTTAAGGCTAGTTAAGCCATCACCTTAACTACTACCTATCTCGAAGATATTTATTGTCCTCTTAAAGCAGAAACTAGTTACTTAAACTTAATTAAGACAACCTTACGTTTCCTTTATTTATTATGAAGGATTTACCTTCACTTTAAGGCCGGCGAAGAATATCATTATACTCACCTGTACACCACTTTTTAATTTAAAAAAATTAAAACGTACGATTAGCATGTGTCAAGCACTTGGACAGCATTCAATCAGAGCCATCACCAAACTCAACTTTTATTTTTTTGATATAAAACTTTTTTTATATCACTAATTGATCTAAATATTAAATTTGTTTAATTTAACATATACCTCTTCATCTATAGAGGGCTTAAGCTCTTATTGATTTTTATTCTTTCTCTATTCATACATTAGAATACGTTTTTTATATACACTCTTTAATTAGCATAGAATGCTAATCATAAAAAAAGTTTATAATTCATATGTTTAACTATAAACTAATACAATGTTTTATTATAAAAAATCTTTATTAGAGCGACTTCACTTCTTATTTCGGCCCCTTCGACCTAGTCCCGGGCCTAGGTCGAAGGGTAGTATTTTTTTATTATTTATAATAATAAAAAAATCGCGTAGCCTATGAAATACGCCGGGTGCTTCTATTTCTAATTTTTTTTTATTAAATAAAAAAAAATATGCAAAGCCGGGATTAGGGAGTTTTTAACAAAACTACAGAAGCCGCAGCAATACATGGTTATACGAGCCAAAGGCTAAGCGAGCCAAAGGCGTCATACTAAATTAAGGAAGGTTGGTAAGCTATTTAATGTTAATTTGGCTAAAATAAATACTTATCTGTAGTTCGAGCCATTGTTCGCTATTTATATAAATTATATAAATAATTTTGTATTAGTTTCTAGAAATTATAACAGATAATTTTTATTAATTCCTTATAGGATCTTTTATTGTTGTTTGTATAACTTTCCTATACACTCTTCACTTTATTTAATTGCAGTATTTCATAGACTACTATGAAATACATAGAGCCCTTTGGCTACTAATTCAAATAATATGCGCTAGTTTGCTTATTTTTTTTATATTATAAAAAAAATATGAAGTAATCCCGGCTGGCTACGCAGCCGAAATAGAAGCGTAGTTTTTTTTTAACTCGCTGTACTTCGTAGTAACCGCGACTTCTTATTTCATAGTAGCCAGCACTACTGGCTTATACCTATCCCCGAAGGGGTTCGTAGTAGCCTGATCCCGGTAAATACCGGGATAGGCTTTGCCTTATCTCCGGCCGGCGTATTTCATAGTAACCCCTTCGGGGATAGGGAGGCGTAGCCGAAAAAACAACAGAAGCATGAAACTACTTCTGATTCCGGTAAATACCGAGATATGGTACTGCTAGTCCTAATAAATTATGGGCTCAGAAGCCGGCAGACTACTGCGTAGTCGTAGCCGGCAAGCTCTGAATTTTTAAGTGCTAGCTATTCGTATTATTCGAATTAGGCTTATTTCATACTACTATGAAATAAGCCGGGTGCTTTTAATCCGAAGGATAAGATAAAACTACTAATTATTAGTAACTTATTTGGTTTTTTTTATCAATATATATATTAATAATTATATATACTTATTTGCATAAGTATTTAATATGTTGTAGGTCCGCCTATTAATGTAAATCTAATCCATCTTTTATGTATGAACTAGATAATACTACGAACACCTGAGCTTGTATTAGTGCTATTGCTAATTCAAGACCTGAGAATGCAATAATAAATAATAAAGGTATTAATCCTAAAATAAAGAATATGAAACCTGAATTCATTATATTATAAACAAAACCACTTAATATACTTAATAACATGTGTCCTGCAGTTCGTCACACAAATTTATCCTTTAATTTTTATACGCTTAGTGATCTTAAGCCCACTTAAATAAATATAAACCTTTAAAAGGTTTAGTTCTATTTTCTTTTAAGTATAAAGATATACTAGGTTGGCGATAACCCAATGCTCTTGCTGCTGCACCTATAGAAGGGTATATTGTAACTTCCATAGTTTCCACATTAGTAACCTCTATCTTTTTACTTGTTTTTTGGACTTTAATCGCAGGATCGTTAAAACGATTAAGATTTCCACCATCACAACTAATTAATTTAAAAATATATTTACCTAAAACAGGTTTATCTTGATTTAAGTAAATATAATGTTCAATATATCTTTTATCTATTGATAAAGCACGGGCTGCGGCTTTAACGGCATGATAAGTAGTAGAAGTACGAGTTTCCACATCAGTTACCTCAACTCCCATCCCACTAGATTGATCTGTAGACATTTTAGCTAAAACTTCTGGTAATTCCATTCTTTTATTGGCAGCTATACGCATCTTCTCTACTGTAGCTTCTGAATGTGTTCATCCCTTTCCTCTGTCAGGACTACCAGGAGTTTTTAATATATTATATTCCGGAGAGTATACATCAAAAAAGTGTTTCTCTCTAGATACAAGGCTATCAATGCTACAGAATTCTAATATAGTAAGACTAAAGCTTTGGTATCCGTGTTTTAATAATGATACATTAATAGGCATACTTTTTTCATTTAGTATTCTATTAACATTATAATACTCCAATAATCTACGTCTTAAGTTGACCGAGCTACCTACATATTTTTTACCATTTAATTTGTTAGTTCACATGTAAATTCCCGCTTTATCCTTAATATAATTAAGGATAGCTAGTTTATCTTTATCCGCATTCAAAAATACCATAAAATCTCTTGAATCTTCAGTTTTGTTTGAAGTTTGCGCAGAAAATAATCTAACAGTCATTCTTCTGTTGCCTACGGCTGCTAAAGCTCCCTGTGGTGTTGATATAAATTTATAATTAGATGATGGAAACCCTAAGCTACATGATCTTACGTTGTTTAAGTTAAATTTATGAAAATCGCTTCGCACAGATTTTCTTATTGATTTTTTAGTAATAAATCGTTCACAACTTTATCCTTTCTTTAAAGGTGTAATCTTTGGGCGGAGCCATGATTTACCCTTTCTTTAAAGGTATATTAAAGATCAACTTTAATATTAATATACTAAATTATTATTAATAATATAGCTATTTTAATTTTCCTTTTATTGCCATAAAATATTATAAGGATAGGCTATTGTGTTATCTTTAATCTCGGCTTACTTAATTTCTTCCGAGAACCGGATTTCCCGGCGACTAGAGTACACCTTACAGTATAATAAATACTAAAGAACCGTCTACTCGTTGCTCTTTTACAGCTATATTATTATATATCGCTGATTTAGATCCGCGATCACCCATTCCTATTACTAGAATCTTTAATGATATTACTATACCCTCAGTGATTAGCTGGGCCGGATAAGACGTTTCCGTCTTATCTTTAGTTATTAAAGCTTTAGGGCTTCCCCGGAGTTTGGCTCTTATACACATTAAGTGAAAAACCTAATTTCACTTTTATATGTTAGCTGCTAATCTAAGACCTAATGATACATTTCTTGCAAGGTATGAGATAAGCTCGATAGTTACTAATAAAGGTAAAAGTGCTAAAGGACAACCTGCTGGTACTAATAAAGAAAAGAATTTTAGACCGTGTTTTTGGAACCCTAAAATAGTAGCCCCTAATACTATTGTAAAACTAAGAGCAAATGTTAATGCAAAATGACTTGTAGATGCAAAACTATATGGACAGCACAGTAAGTCTTATAGACTTACCGTGGTGGACTATATCTTAATCACTTAGTTGTTATTATAAAACAGTGTTAAGTGATCTTTCACGTGTAGTCTCTGAGGATCCTACTCATAACATGGCTTGTTATTTTGGTTTCCTGCTGATTGTTCATTGTTTCATCCTTTAAGATTTTCACCGATGTTTATATAATCGGTACCTAAAGGCATTAGAAGTTTCCAGCATATAGTGAAATTTATTGTATTTTATTATTATTTATCTATGATATTACAATTATCTAAACATTTATTTATTCTTCTTTTATTGTTGTTCTCTTTCTATTCATATTACTTTGAATTATCTTTATTCTTTCTAATCCTTCATTCGTTAAATGAGCTTTAGATTTTATTAGTTCGGCTATTTGTGCAAAATCTAGGTAATCATCTTTTTTAGTCCCTAATAATGGATACTCGTTTAAGATAGGTATTAGCTTATCATTTATCTCTGAAAAGACTGTTACTAAGTATTGACCTTCATTACGTGTTGGTGATTTGTAATATCTACCACAGTTTAGATAAGTAACTATATCCTTTAACAATTCCTCATCTTTAGTATGTTGAGTTAATGAAAATCTTAAACTAACGTTTGTATTATTTTGAGTTATAACTTGGAAACTTCCTTCAGCATCTATAAATCCTCTAATTCAGTTTAAGTTTTTAATCTTAACATTTAAAGTATTATATATTACTGAAGGTCTCACTACTGCTTTTGCAGTTGGGAAACTTTCTTTAAACTTGTCTGATAGACCTCAGTTTAATGTAGCTTTAATTCCTACTAACTTCAATATACCTTTTGTAGATAAGTGCTCTTTATTCTTTATTATAGATATAGCTTGTTTAAATAAAAGATAATCCGCTCTCTTTTGAGTTATTAAAGGATAACTATCAAAATGATCTGTGATTATTTGTAAATTCTTTAAAGAACTTACACGATATTGCTTAGAATCAACTCCATGTTTATAGATCTTTCCTGTTTGAAAAGTTCTTTGTATAGCTTCTAATAATTTAATATCCTTATTGTGTAAAGATATGCTAAAGATAGGCTTAACTTGTCAACCAGTTAAGCTTCTATCTTCTTTAAATATTGAAAGAGAGAAACAACCTTCTCCATCTACAAATCCTGTAAGATAATCAGGATTAAGGTAAAAGGTATTTTTATTGTTAAAACTATATCTAGGACTATTCTTAGATATGTCTATTTGTGTATCTGAAATAGAGTCAGAGTTAAGAGAAGAATATGATTGTATTTGAAGTGTCAGGTTACTGTGTAATCCTGATACTTCAAACATGTTTGAGATAAATAATGATAAAATACAAAGGCTCCTTTTAACCATTCCAATTAAATTATTTATTAATACAAATATGAATAAAGTATATATAAATGGGAAATATATTTGACCATTTTTAGGATTTATTTGATTTGTAACTATATTATGTATTGTTACATATAAAGATTCTTGAGCTATAGATCAATTATTACTTACTAATTTATTATAATTAGTAGAAACTATACTTAAAGTTAATATAATTAAAGCTCCTATTGTTAAATAGAATCCTATGTTAGTTAAAGATAGATGTAAGTTACCTCCTAAAACTTCTAAATTTAATATGTCTCTTATTTCAAATTGATCTAAAGGACTTCTTATTTCTGCGAATAAATTTTGTTTTTCTATAGAAAACATGTAGTAGTAATATTACTACTATAATATATAAATCTTTATATAACTAATTATTTGCAAAATAAGATATTATTATATTTATTTTACTAATTAATTTAATAATATTTTGTTAGTGCATACCACTATCCCTGGTAGGGCTAAGAAGCATGCAGCCTAACAAGCTCTAATATATTTATAATTTTTCACTTTATTTTATTAAGTAGCCCGACTTATACTTATCTCGGTAGTAGCCTTATCCCTGTTTTTACTATTTAGTCTTTAACTAAATAGTAAAAACTAAAAAGCGAAGCAAGGGAGGCTACATATTCTTTGAAGGCGTAGCCGAAAAAACTCTAAAGCAAGCTCTAAAATTAATGGAGTAGCTTATATGAAAGCTCTATATTTTATTAATAAACATACGTGATAAAAATAAACGTACTATTCTAGGTAATATGTATTTAGATAATACGTATAAAATAAATACTATTATAGCAAAAGCAAATACTATTTCATTCATGTAATAAAAAGGTACTAATTGAGGCATATTTATTTTTTTTTTATTATACGTACTTTATGGTAAAGTCTTAATCGTAATTTTTTTTTTAGTATATAATTAGATATCTATAGATATCTAATTATACACTATATATTAAACTATTCATAGAATAATCTAATACGTTTAATATTAGAGAAGGATATATACCAAATATCACAGTAAATAATACTAATATAAATAGTAATGTAAACTCTCTTTTATTTACATCGTACACGCTTTCTTCTAAAAATTTACTGAAAGAACCTCCAAAAGATGTTCTATTAAACATATATATAGTATATGCTGCAGAGAATACTACAGAAGAACAAGCAAAAGCACCTAAGACTGGTAATCTTTCTATTATACTATAAAGTGACATAAATTCACCTATAAAGTTTAAGGTTAAAGGGGCACCACAATTACCTAAAGCTAATATAAAGAATAATATTACGAATATAGGCATTAGTTGAGTAGCTCCTCTATAGAAGTAAATCATTCTAGTTCCAGTTCTGTCATATAATACACCACCTGCACATATAAATAAACCACTAGATACAAATCCATGAGCTAATCCTAAAATTATACTTCCTTCTAATCCTTGTATAGTATTACTAAACACTCCTATTAAGTAAACTGCTGCGTGACAAACAGAACTATATGCTATTAGTTCTTTTACATCTGTTGTTCTTAATGTACTAAAACTAGCATATATTATAGTTATAACACTTATAGTATAGATTACAAAAGTATAATCTAAAGAAGCTTTAGGTAATATAGGTAATATTAGTCTAAATACACCATATAAACTTAATTTTAATACAATTCCAGCTAACACTATACTTCCCCCTAAAGGTGATTCTACATGAGCTTTTAATAATCAACTATTTAAAAATATTGTAGGTGTTTTTACTGCAAATGCTATGAATATACCTATAAATAAGAATATTTGAGTTTTATATTCAAAATTAAGTTTAAATAAAGTATCAAAATCTGTACTACCCATTATAGAAGATGTACTTAGTATAGATAATAATAAAAATAAAGAACTTCACAGTGTATATAAGAATATATAATAACTGGCACTCACTTTATTATCTGATCCAAATATACCTATTAATATAAATAGTGGAGGTAATATACTTTCAAAAAATATATAGAATAACATTATATCTAATGACAGAAAAACAGCTAATAATAATGATTCTAATAATAACATTATTATTAAATAAGATTTTAAATTTTCTTTTATAGAATCTCAATTAGATAATAATGCTATAGGCATTATTATTGTAGTTAATAGTACAAAATATATAGATATACCGTCTATACCTAAATAAATATCAAATAATTGTACATTGTAATGTTCTTGCACATATTGAAATTGATTAGTACTATTATTAAATAAAATAAAGATAACTAATGATATAATTAAATTAATTATACTAGTTATTAATGCAATTGTTTTAGCGTATACTTCTGAATTTTGTTTATAGGAACCTATACTAGCTACGACTATTGTTCCTAATACAGGTATTGTTATTAAAGACGATAATAACATTACTAGTATACATGCGACATTCAAATTATAAATTCATAGCACCTATGGATATGCGTGTCATGGCTTTATTATTGTGAATAATAATAAAATAAAGATAAATATATTAAATATTAAAGGTTTTTAATTAGAACATATTAACATTTACTACTGTTATTCCAAATATATATAATAAACATGGTATTAATACTATAAACCCGAATAAAATAGGTAATAACACTGTTCAACAGAAAGACATTAACTGATCAAATCTAATTCTCGGGAAAGAGGCTCTCACCCAGATAAAAATAAAAATCATAATTGAACTTTTTATACCTAAAGTTATACTATATAAAAATCCATCTACAGCAGAACTAGTTAAAAATTCTCTTAATTTAAAATATTCTGTAGATGTAATTCATTGTATGTCAAAAATATAGGCATATATATAATTTAATAAATCAAATCAATATATAAAATCAAATTCTAATAGATAACCACCTAAAAATAAAATACTAGTAAATATACACATTAATACAATACTTGCATATTCAGCTAAAAAGAAAAATACAAATATTACTGCTGCGTGTTCTGTCATAAATCCACTTACTAACTCTGATTCAGCCTCTGCTAAATCAAATGGAGCTCTATTAGTTTCTGCTACAGAACCTATAAAGAAAATTATTAGTATACATAATAAAGGTAAAGCTAATCATACTATTTTTTGGAATTGTACGTTTATGTTTAAATTTAAACTATTAGTTATTATTATTATAATTAACAAAACAGAACTTAATACTAATTCGTAACTAATTAATTGAGCGGTACTTCTTAAAGACCCTAAAAAAGCATATTTACTGTTAGCACTTCATCCTGCAAGTAATATACCATAAGTAGCTAAAGATGATACAGCTAACATATATAATATACCTAATTCCATATCTCCTAAAGATAAACCAGGACCATAGGGTATTACTGCATAACCTAATAAAGCAAATATTAATGTTACAATTGGACCTAAGAAAAATAGTATTAAATTAGCTTGTGTTGGAGCTACAAATTCTTTTAATATTAATTTTAAAGCATCTGCAAATGCCTGTAAAAGACCGTAGTATCCTACTGCATTAGGTCCTAATCTTCTTTGCATACTTGCCATAGTTTTTCTTTCAGCGACAGTTACGTAAGCTACTACTAAAAGAGCAGGTAACATTAGTAATAAATTCTCAATGATTGATATAATTGTAGGAGAATATTTCATTTTTTTTTTGACTTTTTTTTTTTATTCTTATTTTAGTAATACTTTACCTTAATTTTTTTTTATCATATAATATTAATAATACTTCTTGTAGCATATTCTCTGGCGTAGCCTTGGTTTTTAGTTTTTTTAGTTAAAAACTAAAAAGAAAACGAGGGGCGACTTTTGTAGCTACTCCATACCCCCTACGTAGTAGGGGTCAGGAGAGTTAAAAAAAACTACCGAAGGATATGGGTTTCACTGCTTATGTAGGCGCAGGAGCCTTTGGCTACTAAATAATAGATTATATGTTAATATAAATTTTAATATTATTAAATATAATAATAAATATTAGTGTTTATAAGAAGCATTTAATACTTTAAACTCATTAACTTTTTCTAATATCTGTGAAGAAAAATTAGGGTTTTATTGTTTTAATTTAACCTCTACACTTAATCTTTTTTGTAGTAGATTATCTATTTCCTGACCTCGTGTTGTAATTAAACGATCTAGAATATTTATTCTTTTACTAATTTGTTCGACTTCAGTACCATGCATAGCGGCAGGAACGTCTATTGACATATTACCGTTTGCATCTGTTATGACATTAATATTAGTATTTAATACAATACTATTAAATTGAGCTATAAAATATTAAAATTGAGGCAATAATTCCTTAATTTTCACTGTTACTTCAGTAAGTTATTCTGGTGTAACCACACTTTTTAAGGGTAAATTTCCAAATGAGTGGGGTTTAGGTTTTGCTATATTTTTATAATAATATAACAACAAGATTGAATTTTTTAATATGATATTTTTCATTATTTTTATTTTTTTTTTATAGTACGTACTTTATGGTAAAGTCTTAATCGTAATTTTTTTTTTAAGTATATAATTATACTTTATATTAATAACTTATATATTTTTATCCTCTAGCTAGAGTAGCCGATCCCGCCTTCTGTTTCTTTTCCTAATCCCCTGTGAAGCAGGGGATATGACGTAGCCTAGAGCTTGCGCCTGATCCCGGTTTTGCATATTTTTTTTTATTTAATAAAAAAAAATTAGAAATAGAAGCACCCGGCTTATTTCATACTACTATGAAATAAGCCGGGTGCGCTGCTTCTTATCCGAAGGATAAGAAAAATAAAAAGGAAAGGGGCTCGATGTTTAATAAAAATTTTATTATTAACGTTTTAGTTTTAGTATTAAATAGTTATGATATAGATCGCAAAAATAGCCAGAAATTTTTTAAGTTAATAGACTACTTATTCTTACTAAGGTAAATTAATATTAATTTACAATATAATTATTGTTATTATCTCATCTTAGAGTCGAACTAAGATCTTAATATTAGAAGTATTCTGCTCTGCCATTGAGCTAATGAGACTTTAGGTAAAGTTATTTATTTTTATGACCATATACAGCACTAACCAAGCCCCGACGTAGTCGGGGCTTGGTTAGTAGCCAAAGGCTCGACAAAGGCTCGCCAAAGGCACCTGCTGTGTATGATTTTGTGCTACACAACTAAACGTATATCTCTAGAAGAAACTAAAGTTATATCTAATTTTGCCGCAATATAAAAACTACTAAACCTAAGTATTAAGCTAATTATTCACTTAATAATAAAAATCATATACATAGTATAATATTTTATAAAATTGGGTTTATTTTACTTTGTAAAGGTAAACTTACGAATGCATGGGGTTTAGGTGGACTAGATAATCCTCATTCTAAACTGCTGTAACATCTATTTAGATTAGCTTGTAATACATCAGTATAGAATCCTGGAGTATATCAAGGATTTCTAGAAGCAGCTTTACCTTCAACTAATTGTAAGTAAACGATATATAGGAATAATCAAGCAGCTATAACGCTAACTATAGATCCTATACTGCTTATTAAATTTCAACCTGCAAAAGCATCAGGATAGTCACTAATTCTTCTTGGCATTCCTTGTAGACCTAGGAAATGTTGCTATTATTTACCCCCGTATTTCATAGGCAATCTGGCCTATGAAATACACCGAGGGGGTATAGGCGTACGCATTTTATTAATTAAATTTTATCTTTATAACTATATATTTTACCATTATAAGAGTTTCCTTTTTCAATTAAACATTTTAATGTATAAAAATTAACTTTAGCATATTTTAAAGCTTTTGACACTCCTAAAAATTTAGCTGTAATTTCTTTAGTATCACTATCAAATACATAAATTGTTTTTCTAAAAGAAACATCTTTAGATATTAGTAAAAAGTCCAGATACTCTCCTTTAGCTATAGCAGCTCTGGCTACTTTTCCATCAATCTGGAAATATCTAGCCATTTCTCTACCAGATCTAAATTCTGCGGCTACTTCGTTATCTTTATTGTAGACAATAATGTGCTTACGAAGTTGACTATCTCCTGCGGGTTTTTTTTGATATTCAGCAAAATCTTCTTGAACTAAAGATTCAAAAGATAAAACAAGATTTGAATTAAAAAGATATTTATTATTAATGTAATCTAATAAAGTACTATGACTAACCTGTAATCCTTTTAAAGCTCTATTAACTGAAGAATAAACAATAGGGCGTTCGTTAGGTGAAGTAATATCATATACAAAAACTAAAAAGCAATAATATTTATTATCTGCATCTTCAGGCTTATAACTTAAACCATTAGCTATTTTAAAAGTTTTAAGAAATACATTTATTCTATTATATCCTTCGGAACCTACAGTAAATAATAATAATAATTTTTCAATAGCTACAATAGCATTATCTAAATTATTACCTCATTGAGGATTTATCCGAGGTATTACATTTAAATTGCTATTAATAGTAGGTTTAAATTTAAGAATTGCATATTGTTCATAAACTAAGGAAGTTTGAGGTGTAGTAATATATAAAAACTCAAATTTTCAATTTAAAGCTGAAGTTTTAGATATTTCTAATTCTGAAGATGAATGAGGTTTACGTAAACTTTTAGTTAATTTATTATACTCCTCCATTCTTCTAGCTAAATTGTTTGAACTACCTATATAAAAAAGGTCAGGGTCATTTTTATTTATTAATTTATAAACACCAGAAACTCCCAAATATTTGAACTTAATTTCTTCACATCCTTGTTCAAGAGAATCAAATTGAATAGATTCCTGAATATCAGGGTTAACACCCTCTGAATAGGCGGAGCCTACTGCAGGTACGTCTTTGGCGATTGAACTGGTAGAGTATGAGCGCTTAGTTAAGCTTAATCTTTGTATTTTAGGACTCAAGTTATAGGGACTAGATGATATAGATTTAGGTGAATCTAGTCAAGATAAAATAATGCTTATTAGTCACTATTTTGCTTAGATCATATCACTACCCTTATTTAAATTTTAATTTTAAATCGAGGGTACTTGGCGTTTGATCGTTGAAGCTGCTCTCTACTTTGTAGAAAGATTGCCTGCTGATTAGACGTAGAAGGATTAATACACCTTAACGTCCTTCCAGCAATTTGCCAAGTTTCAATGGAGGCGTAAGCTCTCCATCTTGCACTACATAATTTCTGTTGTAGGCCCCCAACATTGAAAGAGGGAAGAATGTAAGATTAACTCCGATAAATAAAAGTCAGAATTGAACTTTAGCTAAGTGTAGGTTATAATTTAAACCTAATATTTTAGGTACTCAGAAGTATCAACCCGCAAACATGGCAAAGACTGCCCCCATACTAAGTACATAATGGAAATGAGCTATTACGTAGTAAGTATCATGGAAGGCTATATCTAGAGAAGCATTGGCTAATACTACTCCACTTAATCCCCCTGTTGTAAACATAAAGACAAATCCCAGTGAAAATAACATAGAAGGAGTCATCTTAATAGATCCTCCATAGCAAGTAGCTAATCATGAGAATATTTTTATTCCAGTAGGAACTGCGATAATTAATGTAGCAGCTGTAAAATATGCTCTTGTATCAACATCTAATCCTACAGTATACATGTGATGCATAATCGTTAATAAATATTTTATATTTACCCATACAAGTTGTATATATAGCTCGTATGCTCCTTTCACAAGGAGTATCGGACTATATCTTCATCTTTATGCCGCACCTGTCTTATTTGTCATACTATTGTTTAAATTTATTTGTTTTTGCAGAACTCTTACTTGCGCTAACCCTTCTTTAGATAAATGTAATTTATTGGATACTTGGGTATGTACAGCTAACCATTTTTCAAAAGAATTGGTTTTTTTAGTATATAACGGAAATAATTCAAAATATGATAATACATCCTGCAATGTTTTAAATCCTGTAGCTGTATAACGGTAAACATCTTCAGTTCCCGATCTTAAGGTTACTTTACCAAATCCAAATAATTCACATATTTTATTTAGTATAAGGCTATCCTTTTGATCCAATAAATAACGCATTCTAATAACATAACCTAAAGTATATCTAGAGTTAGCTATAATAGATACATTAAAACATCCTTCCGCGTCTGTAAATCCAGATAATCAGGCATCCTGTAATGTAATCAAAACAGGATTATTGTTTAACTTGATAGTGTCAGGACCTAAGCGATTATTTAAAGCGTTAATTCATAGAGATAATTGTTTAATTCGGTTATCCATAGCTAAATTACCATTAAATAAAAAAGCTAAAAGCAAAATATGTGAAGGGTCATCTATCATTCATCTATAAAAGTCATTATTTTTTCCGCTTTTTCCTTGAGGAAAATGTCTAACAACTCCGATGTTTAACTTATGTTGTATAGCGTAAAGTATAGCACTTTCTTTTTGAGTAAGAACAAAACGCATTCTTTTACCTTCTGCATATGTTTGGATAGCTCCATCTCCTTCTGCAAAACCAATAAATCAAGTTAATCAGTCATCAGATAAATGATCACTATTTTTAAACAATGTATTATAATAAGTACGGAATGCGGACAATCTAAAAGATGTCTCGCGTGTAGTCTCTGAGACGCTGTGTTTGCTATCCTTTAAGGAATTCAGGGACACATTGTCTGCTGATTGAGTATAGCTAATTAAACTTTTACCTTTCAAGGTGTTAATTAGCACTAAACTGTTCCAGCATATAGCGAGATTAATTAAAATCCCTATATCACTATAAGGTGAAGCCATTACACAACTTCAAACTATAAATCCTAATATTCCAATAGACATCATGGCATAGACCATACCTATGTAACCAAATATTGGTTTATTAGCGTTATTTGATATAGTTGTACTAATTATACCAAAACCAGGTACAACTAATATATAAACCTCGGGATGACCGAAGAATCCATTTCTCCAAATTTAACTTATCATCAATGATGTTCTCTTATTAAATTCAGGTGCCTTCTGGACTTGTGTATAAACATATAAAAGTATATGAATATAGGAGAAACCGACTATACATTAAGCGGCATTTCAGCCACCCACCAGTGAACTAGTCTGTAGCGGCCACTTAAATAACCGACGGTCTTTAAACGAGTATATTTATTGACCGTTAACACTAGTGTTGCTAATATATATAAACTAATTTTCCTTATACTAACTATAATTTAAATTATTTATAGTTAATATGAACAACAATATACACCTAACAGTATATACATTGAACTTAAGAGTTGCAAATAGCTATAGTTATATATTAACTAAATTTAAGGTATATTCTTTAGCTTGCTATTATTTCATAGAAGCCTCGAGAATATTTGCTCTTTCAGATCTTATATCTTTTTACATCTGTCTTAGGAGCTTCATAACTTGCTCATTAAACCTTAACTTGTTTTCCCTAGTATCTTAATAAAATTTATTTATTAATCTTGATTTTTCTATCATTTCTATTCTTTTAATAGGATCTAAATGACATTTATTTAGTAAATCTGTATGCATTACTCTTCACAAGTTATAGGAAATAGCTTTTTTAGAACATAATGGGTGACTATCAAAATAAGGGAATATATTTTTACAGTTTTGTACTCCCCCTATTCTATATTCATTTACATTATCTGCAGTGTGTTTAGATACAACTCCTGCATTAAATAAAACACACAAATGTTGTAGTATTACAATATTTTCTTCTCATTTTTGAGATATATTTAAATTAAAACTAAACCCTTTATCTTTTCCTATAGAACAAGTGAAACAACCTTCAGCATCTGTAAATCCTGTTAATCAACTATCATTTAAACTAGGTAAAATGTCTCTATGTTTTAATTCTGCAGGATTTAATCTTATTCTACCTTTAGTCACTCAATTATTAAACTCTTTAACAAAGTTTTCAAATTTGGTTTTTCTACTAGGCAAAATAATATTACCGTTGAATAAATGAATGATTAATTCTATTTCCTTTTTATTTTGTGTAATATATCTACTAGTATTAGCAGATTGTGCTATTACTTTACCAAACCCTAATGTCTCTTTTATGTATTCTAAAACTTTAATATCCACATTACTCTGTGTAATTACAAAGACAAGATCACCTCTATTATTTATAATAAAAGATCCTTCACCTTCAGTAAATCCTATAAATCAACTTAAAAATTTATATGATGGAGGAGTCAGATTGGGTAAATGTAAATAAAATTTATCATAAAAGTTAGATAAATGGAAATTTTCTGTTACAGTGCTGTAGTTAGATTTTAGTATTGAATTATATGATTTGTTAAAAATTGTCAAAGAAAGAATCAAGATAGGTACTAAATATATATATTTTAAGATACCTCTTAAGAAAAGATGTTGGAATAATATAGGATCACCACCTCCAGCTACTTCAAAGAATGATGTATTAAAATTACGGTCAGTTAAAACCATAGTTATACCACCTGCTAATACAGGTAATGATAATAAAAGTAATATTGCTGTTATAACTACAGCTCACCCAAATAAAGCTAATTTATGTAGTCTTATTCCAGGTGTTCTCATATTAGCTATAGTAGTAATAAAATTAATTGAACCTAATAAACTACTTACACCAGATAAATGTAAGGCAAAAATGGCAAGATCCACACTTGGTCCACTATGACTTTGTAATCCAGATAAAGGAGGATAACATCCTTTTGTATTTTGTATTGTATTTATAACCTCATATTTCTAAATTTAGATTTTACTCTTTTTTAGAAATACTATCGTTATTTCTATCATTTTCATGATAGTTTGGACTATACCTTCATCCAAACCCATTCTATATCTTAATGTTTAGATTTAAATTCGCTATTTAATCTAACTTTTCTAAAAACTCTTATATTTTCTCTTATACTATTTAATTTTTCATAGTCACCTTTAGATTTCACATAAGATCTCGCTCAAATTTTAAATTCTACAGCTTTTATACCTTTCATAGTTTTACTGTAGTAATCTATTATATTTGAAATAGCCCGTGAATTTGTAGTAACTACTGTATAATGTAAATTTTTTTTACTTACTTTTATACCCAGTATATGAGCTATAGCATTTAAAACAATAAAATCTAGTTTTTGAGTTATTTCAAAAGCATGAACTATACGATAGCCCCGGGGGGGCTCGGAAGTTTTACTTACAAGATAAAAACTTCCTTCTGCTTCAGTGAAACCTATAAGTCAATACTTACTCATAACAGCTTTAGCTTGATTTGTATCATTAACTACATAATTCACTGTTTTTCATGCAGGAGATATATAATCTAAAGGCATTTGTTCTTTTTGTAGTTCTAGTAATAAATTATCTTTATCTTTAGTAGATAAATTAGGATTTTCTAGTATTTCATATGCTTTTTTAAATTTTAAATATGAAAAGTGTTTACTAGTCAATAAAGGATATTTATCAAAAATAGGTAAAATTGTAGAACCTATAGTTTTTTTATCCCTTATTCTAAAATCTGCTTTATTACAATCGCTATCTATGTAAACTGAACCTACACCTAATTGATTTTTGATAAAATGTATAGCTCTTAAATTATAAGTACTTTGAGTTAATTTAAAAAATAGCGTTCATTTTCCTTCAGCTACTCTGACAATAGAAAAACTTCCATCACCATCAGTAAAACCTACTAATCATTGATGGAAATTATCTTTGTTTTCGTGATATTTAAATCTATTAATAGATTTAGAATGGTCAAATAAATTATTATTATTTGGATGCTCTACGTTAAGTCTCTGATGGGCACTAAACATTAATTTAGTTAGTGCCCAGGCATATTGTCTTGTACTTATTTTTTCTATAATAAAACATAAGAATACTATTAACATTATTACTACTAAAATTAAAAGTGAGTAGATAATAGTATAAGCTATATAAGCTTCAAGAGTTTCACGCATCGAGTAGAGTTTTATTGCCTCTAAGTTACCAAAGAGCAACACCTTATCCTTCAAAAGTGTTCAACCTGTCGGTTGTTTAATAGTATAAACTTATCCATCTCATTATTGTTTATCCTGATTACATTAAACATAAAATTTGTTTAATGAATCTCAATTAAATTGAGTTCTTTTAGTATTCATGCTATTTTTTATGGATAATAATTCGGAAGTTCCTTCTAGAGTTGTATGCTTATGACAAATTTTAATATGATATGCTTTAGATCAATCTAAGAAATCTTGATGTTTAGAGCTAAATAAAGGATAAACCTTTAAATAGTTTATCAATATCTCACAAGAACTTTTTTTATTTGTTCTTACAATATAGGCTTCTTCAATGTAGTCTTGTTTAATTCTTTTTATCTCGTTTACAATTTTTACATCTAGAAACTCTTGTATCTTTTTCATATAATAAAAATTAGAATTATCTTTTTTAGCTAAACCAGTTTCTAATTCAGCTTTGTATAATTGTTTTTGAGATAAAGTCATATAGCATCTAACTCTATTTGCTATACCATTAGCATTTAAATCAAAACCACAATGAAAACTACCATCTGCTTCAATAAACCCAGCTAATCAAGGATTGTCACCTAGTGAACTAGAATCTAATCCTAATTTAGCTATTTGATTATTATCTTTAGCATTTAATCAGTCAATTAATCTGTGTAAAGCTTCTATTTTAGGAGTCCTCATATTACCATTAAGCAGCATAGCAATCTTTTGTATAGAATAAAGGTTTTGAAATAAAAGATTTACATAACTTGTATTCTTAGGATACACCAATGTACCGCTATTAATAACCTCTTGGATTTTAATAGCTAATGGGGCATCCTTTTTTACAAAAGTGATTTTTACTACAGGATATAACAATTTACCCTTTTGATTTCTAATTGTTTTAGGCACAATTATTGATCCATCTCCTTCTATTAAGCCTGCTAAATAACTTCCTAATTGTTCATTAGTGAAGTTATTATCAGGTAAAGAAGAACTAAGGGAAGATTTCGGTATTTTATTTGATTCACCTGCCTTCGTTATAAAATACTGTTTATGCTAGACGCATATTTACATACACGGGTCGGGCTATATCTTCACCGTAATTAATACGAGTGTACCACGTATAGTCTCTGAAGACCCCACTAGATACATATTAGTATCTAGGGGTTTCCTGCTGATCGTCCTATAAGGCATAGGAATTTCCAGCAAATAGTGGTATGCATTGTAGTAATTATATCCTACAAGGGCACAGGTGAGTACCTACTCCACCTTCTATACAAGCAGAGAATACTAATAAAAGTAAACTAGGAGGTAATAATCAGAAACTAATATTATTTAATCTTGGGAATCGTTTACAATGGTAGTTTCCTACCATTACGGACTATGTCTTCACCCTTATTTAAGCAGTAAGGGGCCTCGCGTGTAGTCTCTGAGGATCCTACTCATAATTTTAATTATTTTGGTTTCCTGCATATTCTTCCCATGTATACATAAGTGTTACTACTAATTCAGTCGTTTACACAACTTTATGAGTATATAAGCTCCAATTAGGTGTCTATGTATCTGTTGATAGGTAAATTAATACCAATTTCGAGAGATTCTATGCATATAGCGAAGTAATAATAAAAAAGTTTACACTTTTCACGGCATTCCCTGATTTAGGGGTTATATAAAAAATAACAAAAGAATAATAATTGAATATTTAAGCAGATAATTTATTTAAATGATCCCAGTTGAAATAAGTTCTATTTCTATTCATACTATTTCGAACAGAATCTGTTTTAGTCATACCCTCTTCTGTATAATGTTTGTTTTCAAGCATTAATAACACAATTTCTCTTCAACCTATATAATCTAAATATTTACTTGAGAATAAAGAATATCTATCTAAATAGTTTACCAATATTTCAGTAGAATTTTTACTTGAGGCTGAAAGAATAAAATACTCATTATTTGTAGATTTCTGAGTTCTAGTTAATAAACTACAATTAAGAAATTTAGCTATACTTGTTAAAATATCTAAATAACTGTCACCTGTCACAGGTTCCAATATCCTCTGCTCAATTCTTAATCTACAAGATATTTTTCTTTTTTTTGCGTTATTTTCTACTTTAGTATGTTGCACAGAAAAACTTCCGTCTGAATCGATAAATCCACTTAATCAACTATCATTTGTCAAAGGACTAATTTTTAAAGGTAACTTATCTATATTAGTGTTATGATGTTTATTTAACCAATCTATCAATTTATATAATTGATCTATCTTAGGTGTTCTTAATTCACCGTTGATTAAATATACTATTTTTTTTAAACCTATTACAGGTGACACTACTAATACACAAGCATTGTCTTTAGTTTTATATCTAATAAAACCAGATTCTATAATATTTAAAAGTTTTTTTGCTAATGGTTCATTTTTTAAACTAAAAGTTATACAAAACCTTGGGTTATGTCTCTTTTTATCACTCATATCAGGATTTTGTATTCAAATATGACCATCGCCTTCAAATAAACCGGCTAGATAAGAATTTAATTTATTATTTTTAACATTTGTACTATAATATCTTTTGTTGTTTTTTATACCCCCTGGGTGGGCTTTTTTTTTTGCCATATCTGGCCCACCTACCATTAAAGGTAGTAAGAAATTCATTTTGTTGTAATCGTTAAATTACATTTGGACTATATCTTCATCCATAAAATATGGAGTATAACGTATAGTCTCTGAGGATCCTGTATAAAAAAAAAATTATTTTTTTTATTGTCGTTTCCTGCGGATTATCCATTACTATTTTTATTAGTTTTGAGGGCTGTGTACATTTAATAGCATAAATTTTCACAACTCCTATAATAAAACTTTAGGAACTTCCCGCATATAGTTATATAATAAGAGAGACATTACTGTCTCCCACGGCAATTTCTTAATATAAAACTTTATTTAACGATATTATCTAAATGAGAAAAATGAAATACTTTACGATTGTCGTTAAATTGAGCCTTAATTTTCTGGATATCTAAAATATTTTCAGCTGTCAAAGGTTTTCCATCACGTAATTTAATTTGTTCAACTACGTATTTTCAATCTATATAGGCCAAATATTTTGAAGAATATAAAGGATAACGATCAAAATATTCTATGACTTTTTGATGGCTTTCCGAGCTATGTGCTATAACCATAAAAGCATAAAAAATCTTATCTTTTTGTTCTCTAGATCTAGAGTATAAATTTACAGTTAGATATCTAGCTATTTTATCTAAGATTTCAAAATAACTAGTACCCCCCTGTTGTATTGAAACTTCTCTATGATAATTTTGTCTTAATTCTATACGGAAGAAAGCTTGTACTCTTTTAGAAGTAACTACACCTTTTTTCTTTCTATCTGTTAAATTAATACTAAAGTTACCATCTCCGTCTGTAAATCCTGCTAATCAAGAGTTACTGTCTATAGGAGAAGAATCTAGATCTAAAGGTATAATTTCCATACTCATATTATCATTATATCAATTTATTGATCTATGTAACGCCTCTATTTTCGGAGTACGCATATAACCATTAATAATATGAATTATTTTTATAACATCTTGGCTATTTTGAATACTTCATATCACACAACCTTGATTTTCTTTTTTATATATTTTTCCTACATTAGTGAGGGATACTAATTTTTCAGCCAATGGATAATCATTTAGACTAAACACTATAATAATTTTAGGGGCATATCTTTTAGCCCTTGAATTTTTGTCATGTATAGCAAATGAACCATCAGCTTCTATTAACCCCGCTAAATAAGGCCCTAATTTATTACGTAATAAATTTAAATTATTTTTATCATTTTCCTCAGAAGATACTAAAGTTGTATAAGTTTTTATTTTATTCTTACCAAATCCTCCTATCATTGCAGGCATACATTTACTCACAAGCTTTCGAAAGTGAACGGACTATATCTTTATCTTTAGGTATATTAAATACCTATTAAGATATTTCACGTGTAGTCTCTGAGGAACCTACTCAATAAGAATAAAGCTTCTTATCTTTGGTTTCCTGCTGATTGCCTAATCCTTTAAAATGTCACTGTATTCCACTGCTAATCTATAGTCCGCGGTACTAGTTCTAAAGGCTCTAAAGGTATTCCAGCATATAGTGAAAAGAAGGTTAAAATATTTCTATTTTACCCGGCCATGCCTATCTATTTAATTTTTATAAGTAAATTTTCATTTTCCTCTGTAATAACCAGATCTTTCACCTTTTAAATATTCTCTAATAACTTGACGATCACCTTTTAAATGATTAGCTAAACTGTTTAATGATGGAAATAGTAGATTTTTACTAGAATCATCTTTAAACTCAGCCAATATATCTTTAGATGCAGGGTGTTTAATATTATATGAATCCCGTTTATTAGAAACTAATACTTTTATTTCTTCTATACTTAATAAATTAGTATTATCGGACTCTTCAATAAGATCTAAAGAAAAGAAAAAAGTGTCTAAAAAAATAGTACCTGCATCTAAACAATTACCTAATGTTTTATGATGGATATTTATTGTATCATACATATGTTGTTTTGATTCAAATATATGTAATAAAGTAAAATCTTCTACATTATATATATATACAGGAGTACCTCTTTGTTTACGTAATTTGTTCCTTATTTCTTGACTCATTGGTTCATGATAACCTGAGCTACTTGCCACTAAGTCCACGTTTAAACTAGGTTTTAAAGTATAAATATAATATTGTTCTAACTTTACAACTTCATCCAAACTAGAATTTTCGTCCATTATATAAATAGTCAGATTTGCATTATGAAAACCATATTTATTAAAATAACGTAATACCCTACGTGCTTTAGTATTAAGTATAGAAGGCATAAAATAAGAACTTATTCTATTATATAAATTAATAGAATGTCCTACATAAACATGTTGGTTATCTTCTCAAACATAAACACCTTTTTGATTTTTAGCTACTTTTAGTATAAGCTTTCTATTATTAAAAGGATTTTCTATAAATACCTTAGTATATTTAGGTATTTCATCATTATTATTATTGTCATTATTGTTATTATTGTTGTCTGTTATTATGACATTGTTGGTCTGGTTATCACATAGTTCTGAATTAGAATGAAAGTTACAATTAAATAGTCTTCTTCTGTCGACCATGAAGAATATCATTAAAATAGCGTGAGCTGTAATAATACTATTATATAATTGATTGTTTGAAATAAATTGAACTCCTGGTCCGCTAAGTTCTAATCTTATTAACACTGAGAATGCTGTACCCAATAAACCTGAAAAAAGGGCAAATATTAGATATAATGTCCCTATATCTTTTGCGTTAGTAGAATTAAATCATCTTTCTACACCCATAGATATTTGGGATTTTAGTTCTAAACTAGATTTGTACGAGGAATAATTTTCCCTATCTATAGACAAAATTATGTAATAATTTGAGTACTTACAGTAGACAAAATTTTTCACTTAAAAGTTATTAACCAATAATCTCGATTAATAATTTTATAACTACCTGGCGTAGCCGGCCTCGGCTTAGAAGCCCTACGGCGCAAGCTTATTGCATACTACTATGAAATAAGCCGGGATTAGTCGAGCTTGCTTTTATTTTTTTATTATATAAAAAAATGGATTTTTATTATTATAAATAATAAAAATAGAAATAGAAGCCGCCCCAGTTTTTAACTTAAAAAAAACTAAAAACTAGGGCTCAGCCGAATAATACGCTAGCCGAAGATTGATTAAAAAGATTTTCTATTTTTAAACTATAGTTGTTAATTAATGTAATAGCTGTTCTACATTTACGATAATTAATTATGAAATTAATTAAAGGAATAAAGAGCTTGCGCTCTTTATTCCCAGAAAAAATTCTCAAAAGTACTATTATAATATTTTAAATAAGAATATTCTATTATTTTAACTATATGTTATTGCTATATTTGTTATATAATAATAACTAATTAAAATAATGGATTTTATGTGTTAATTTTGGCCTACAAAGTATGGACGGAGCCTCCTAGAGGACAACTTCATACTTCGTACTTCGTACTTCGTACCGCGAGTTAAAAAAAACTAGCCTACACAATTAAATCTATTCTATATTTATTTGTAGCCAAAGGCTACTTCTAGTGTTCTATAATAACTTATACGTATTCATAAATATTACTTAAAAATATCGCCAATAAGATACTAAATTTTTTGTGCGTGCTGTGTTGTGTAGCACAGCAGCAAATTTTATAAACTAATTATTATATATACATAATGAATAAGATTAAGGAGGAATTGAACCTCATACAAATGATCTGCAATCACCGTGTAAAACCTTTTACAATCATAATCTTTATTTATGTTTATAAATAAAACATAAATACCTTAACTTTAAGTAACCTATTTATATATTGATTATTATATATTTTTAATGTTATTATTATTATGTAAATCTAAATCTACAAGAGTATTTTCTAATATACTTACACCAGGTAATATAAATAGAAAATGTGAGAAATATAAAACAGTACTAATTTGTCCTAATTCAATGAATGGGCTTTCAACATGTTTAGCACCTAATTGCATTAAAATTAAGAAATTAATCAAGAATATATAGAATATTACCTTGCTTAAAGGTCTAAATTGTAAACCTTTAGTTAAACCTAAATCAGTTTTAGGTAATATTAAAATAATTAATATAGCAGCAAGCATAGCAATAACACCTAATAGTTTATTAGGTATAGATCTTAAAATAGCATAGAAAGGTAATAAATCGTTTGTCAATAAAAAATATCTCCTAAGGGAGAATTAATGACAGCTTTATAGCCCCAATTTGTATAGCATTTCTTTAATAAAATAAGGTTTTACTAAAGTTACTAAAGTATCCATAGATTCTTTGAATATATAAATACGGGGTTTATTGTCCCTGTTATAATGTATAGAGCATTTAAGATTAAATTTATCTTGTAGGGTAAACATTAATTTATCGACATCTGTGTTAGAGAATCCATAAACACTTAAATGTAAACCACTACCTTGTTTACTTCCATCATCCATAATTCAAAAAGCTAACCCACGAGGAGTTAACAGTTCGCTTATGTTTTCTGGAACTATTTTTTTCTTATTTGAATCATAAAACAATTCTCTGTATTCATTAAAACAAGGGAGTTGCATAGTTGTGAAAGATATAGCACTATATATTTTTTTAGTTCTATTGTCCACTACTAATCTAGATTGAGGTTTATAATCATTTGCACAATAAGAAGTAAAGAAACTTAATACATAATCAAAATATTCTCTATGTTTTATCGCAGTTTGAGCATAAACTAATCTAGCATTAGCAGTTGGTGATCTTCTCACTATGTGGGCATCACCAAGTAAAATCCCTATTAATATTTCTTTAGCTTCATCGGGTAATTTTATTGCAGCTCTTTCAGATGGAGATAAACGAGTTATTCCTTTTGTTGAACGTGCAGCAAATAATACCCGACTATAAATAAATAATATTATAGAAGATAAATCGATTGATGGTTGTTAAATTCATAGTATCTCTACTATGATCGGACTATATCTTCAATTATATATTATAATTGTCTCGTGCATAGCCTCTGAAGATCCCTTTAATTAGCTTAGGTCTTATCTAAGCTTAAAAGGTTATCCTGCTGATTGTCAATTCAAATATATAAATATATTTAATAGGGTTCCCAGCAATCCTCGAGATTTTAGAATGACATTTATTTTACTTTATCATTCTGGTACTATAGCAGGTGGAGTTTGCATAGGATTGGCCATTATGTAATTATCAGTATCACCTAAAACATTAGGCATAAAGAATACAAACATACCTAAAACAAATATAAAGATAAATATAGTAATTAAATCTTTAAATAAGTAGTAAGGAGCAAAAGGTATTCTATCATAATAAACTGGAACACCTAAAGGATTACTTGATCCAGCGCTATCGTGTAATGCTATTAAATGCATTAAAACTAGTGCAGCTAATACAAAAGGTAAAACGAAATGTAAAGCAAAGAATCTGTTTAAAGTTGCATTATTCACAGAGAAACCTCCTCAAATGACAATATAATTTTGTATAATTTTTAATTTATACTTTATATCCTTTCAGATATAACTAGACTATGTCTTGAATTTTATTTAATACGCAGCAGTATAGCTAACGTTATAAAATCCTGGGGTTATCGTGTTGAGCTTATTGTTGGTTTAACTCACTCATTAGTCGTTGAACGTCCTTAATTCCTTTTAATTAACCGAATTAAGTTCCGCTACAAGTAATTTAATAACTGGGAGGTAAGATTATGTTATTAAATGTTCTTGTAATTTTCCCCATTTGCCTCTAAAAAATAATTAGAGCATAGCTTATGAAATAGCCAGCCTTATTTTTAAGGAGCCCATTTTACAGTTTTGGGTAATGTAATTTACTATAACGCGTAGAATTTTGTAAATTATTTAATCATTTCATATATTGAATGTACTTTAATCCAATTAAAGGATGTAAACCCTCGAAAGAAAATAAATTTATAGCTGTTTGAATATCAGATTTAGAACTAACACCAAACTGATTAAAATTATTAGTAGTATCTATTTTTCTTGTAGTATTAAACACTAATTTAAATGCTTCAAATAAATTTGTATGTATTCTTTGTTTTAACTGAAAACAACCATCATTATTGCTTTTAATAGAAAAAGAACCTTCTGAACATGTAAATCCTACAATTCAATTTTTAAAGAAATGTAATAATGTGTAATCCTTTGCATCTTTCGGTAATTTAAATACATCTTCAAGATTGTCTCTTGATGGTATTTGATCAAACATTTTTATATCATTTTTAAGAATATGCATAGCCAAATTAAACTGATTAATTCTAGTTTCAGTTAAAAAGAATATGTTATTATGTATCAATAAAGGAAATAAAACTTCTTGTAATTCAGTTCTATTTATTACTAATTTACAACTTGGACTTCTTAAATCTTTATATGTATTTATACTACCCAATTTTAAAGTAGAATGGATATATTCCAAAGTTGAAATATCTTCTATATGTAAAGAAACAACTAATTTCATGGTTATAAATCCTTTAGTTGTTTTAGTAATTTGAATATAACCATCTCCATCTATTAATCCGACTAAAAAGGCTAAGAAAGCCGTAGGTACGTCAACATAATCTTTTTTATCTAATAATTTATTCATTTTCTTTAAAGCGTTTTTATGTACATTACCTATTGTAGGTAATATTGAATATATAAAAATCACACTAATACCCAAAACTGTAGTTTTTATTGACTCAACTATATCTTGTCCAATTCATGGTACAGCACTAATAAGGTTAGTAATAACTGTTGCACCTCATAAAGACATTTGTCCATATGGTAGAACATACAAACATACCTAATTCCAAATATATTTAGAATTAAGCCAGAATAACTTTAATTTCGTATATTCTGCGGCAGCGGCAGCTTTAACCAGCCTGCTTCCGTAGTTCCGACTGTGCATTAAGCAGCATTTCAGCTACCCACCAGTGACCCAGTCTGTCGCGATCCTCTAAAGAACCGACGATCTCTTACTATATAATATTATTTATATAATACTTTGATCGTTTTCACTAGCATTGCCAAAAAATTAATTAAAATTATTCAATAACCCCGTCAGGTTATTCCACTTTTTTCTTATTTTCTTTTAGAAGTTACATAAGAAATAAAACTTGTGGGACTATAGATTAATAATGGTTTATTTATATTTTACAATTCAACGTTTTAATAGTATCTTCTTTTCAGTTTTTAAGGCTCTATATATTGTTTTTTGGTTACAATTTAAACTTAAAGCCGTGTCAGTTATACTATTATATTCACCAAACACTGTGTTATTTTCAATATTATAAAGTATAATAGGTTTAGATGCTTTTTTCATATTTTCTACTGCTTCTTTACTAAATTCGACTTTATCTTTATTTAAAGCACTTTGTTTCATCCTTTCTATGGTAGCATCACTAAATTGTTTATTTTTATTTAAATTACCTATAAATATACGACGTTCTTCACTAAAATTAGCTTTCATTTTTATTCTATTTAATTCAGTGTGTTTATAACCAAAACTAGATCCGGCTTCAGTCAATATATTATAATTAGGTAACAAAGATTTTATATAAAAATCTTCTACATCTAAAAGGTTTTTATTATTTTCTACAGTAGTCTCTTCTGTAAATGTTTCTAATACTATGAACGCAAAGTTGTCTATACCGTATTTATTCACGGCTAACTTGACTATTTTACTTCCAGTTAGATTAATTAGATGTCTGTAGAATCTAGTAGAGAATTTTTCAGTTGAAGCAGATCCTACATAAAAATCCTTAGTAATCTTATTTAAAATTAAATAAACACCACTTAGGCCTTTTGTTTGATCTTTAATCTTACCTTTAGTATTCTCATCTCTAAGATCTTCAAATATAAAAACAGGTTTTAAATTTTTATCTGTTAAAAACTCTGAAACAATATTAGAACGCTTATTGTTTGCTGATGTAGATGTACTATAGTATCTGACTCTTTGATTACTATTATATCTCGTTGAATTAAAAATCATACCATTATTAAACCATTTTGGGCTATGTTGGTAACCCAGGAAACCTGTAACTATCATAACTATAAGTATTATTGTACCTATAACTCATGTTAATGTTCTTGGAGCTCTGTAAGATGCATAGTATATACCTCTTCCTATGTGTAAGTAAACTAAGAAGAAAAAAGCTGAAGCTGTATTACTGTGTAAATAACGTATTAATCACCCATTATTCACATCACGCATAATCACGCATGCTCGATTGAGTCTGTTTCAAATTATTATGAAAAATATTAAATTTAATTTACTTTAAAGGTATAGATGAAAATCTATACTTATCCTTATACAATTTACCAGTATCGATATATCTTCCTATGACTCTACTACCTCTTTTTAAATCTAACACTTCATGACCATCCCCATAGGTTGAAAAAGGTGAACCTTTCACTTCTTTTATATCTAATATCGAATTACATTCATAAATGTGAACTGTAAATCCTTTACGGCCTCCTTTAGCTATAGAAAATTCTCTAACTAGGTCAAAATGACTACGGCCGCTAGAGATGTCAAAAGGTGGTGTTTGTTTAAAAAGGTTTAAAATGGACTCTATACTTGGTAATCCTATTTTATTTAAATCATCTTTAGTGGTATAACGATATTTATTAGTAGATGAAGAGATTTGCAATGCAATTTGTTTTCCTTCAGGTAAATAAAAATAACCTAATTTGTGTATAAATACTGAAATAACTCATCATTCATAATCTATACTTTTTCTACTTAAAAAGGTTAAAGATTCAAAAAAAGGTATTATATGATAAAAATTATCTTCTACTTTTTCTAAAGTCATAGAATATACACCTGTTAATTTATTTAAATTATATTTAAACACCAATTCCTTATTTTCACTGTTAATTAAAGAAAACTCCTTTAAATAAGCTTCAATAGCTTTTAATACAAATAAATTTTTTTTATTTTGAGCTATTTGAAAATAAGGCACTAGATGTTTATAACCAAAGGTCCCTTCACCTTCCATAAACCCCAATAATCACCATTTAGAAATAGAAACTTTATCAACTAAAAGTTTATTTTCTTCTTCGTTAATAATTAATCTTTTAGTATTAGTAGATTGTTTTAAATCTCTTAATTTATCTAATTCTAATAAAGATAATTTCTTCTTTAAATTTTTAGAGTTAAAAATGATTGAAGCTGCATTTGCAAAACTAATAAAATCTAAGTGTTTAGTGGTTTGTAGAGGGTAATTTTTAAATAAAGGTATAAGAACTGAATTTATATCTTCAAATTTCGATATAAAAAATAGAGCTGAATCTTTATTTTTATTTACTAGCACTCTACCTACACCTAAAGCACTAGCTATTTTATATAGTACTTCCACATCATCTTTATGAAGTTCAATTGTAAAAGCCAGGCTTGCGGTTTTCCCATTTTTTATTATTATTGAAAAACAACCTTCAGCATCTGTAAATCCTACAAATCATTCAATAAACTCTTTTTGTGTTGGTGGTAATTGGTTTTTTAAAGGATAATCCTGATTATTTATACTGGATTTTAAAAGTAAATTATTTAAGTATTTTTCAATTATATTATCTTTTAATTGTTTTAATTTAAAAGACAAATTTAAATATAAGAATTTGATGCCTCTCATAATCATTGAGGTTTTTGATTATTAAAAAATAAACTATCATCTACTATAATCTAATCCCTAGACGCTCTATCTATAGGTTTAGATGTGAAAATATATTTATTTTTATAATGTCTATTTGTATCAATATAACGATTACATGTATTACTACTAGGTTTTAAACCCAATGCTTTATGAGCCGAGCTGAAAGAAGCAAAAGGTGAACCATCTACCATTTTATTATCATCATAAATATAAACAGTCTTAGGATTTTCAGATTTATTTGCTATACTATACTTACGCACATTTTCTGTGTGCGGTATATTAAGTTTTACATCAAAAGGAGAATCTTTTAACATAATATCATTAAATCTTTCAGTTATATTATTAATAGCATTATTAATATCACTTACTGATTCATCTGTACTATATCTTTTATTAAGAATTTCTGCAATATCTAAAAATAAATTCTTACCTTCTGTTGTGTAGTAATACCCATAAACCTTCAATAATAAAGCTATTCTTCATAATTTAAAATCTATAACTTTACGAGAGTAAAATTTAGATGAGTCTAAATATGGTAGCAAGTAGTAATATAAAGCATCTACGTTAGCAATAGCTAAAGATACCACGTTAGTTCTTACATTAATCGTATTTGTAATGTTTATAGGTAATATTTTATTATCAGGATCATTACGTATTGAAGCATCACTTGACAAGTTTAACAAGAAATTGGTTATACCATTTAAACATTCTTGACTTGTATTTTTCTGTGCTACTTGAAAATATAAAGAAGACCCTGTTTTAATACCAAAGGTACCCTCACCTTCTAAAAATCCTATAAATCAATTTGGGTTTATTATAATTTGAGATTTCGAAGTGCTATGTGTGAATATTTCTCTTTTAGAGTTCATACTGTTTTTAATGGATACAATTTTTTCCATGTCTGCATCAGATAATACTTTATTAGTTGTTTTTATAAGTAAAACTTTATAAAAACTATTAAAGTCTAATTTTTTACTAGTATAAAGTGGATAGTGAAGAAAAATATCACATAGTTTATTTATATTCAAAGAATCTTCGACAATAAAAGAACAACTATTTCTCTTACTTTCTTCTACAACTCTACCAAAACCTAAATTAGATTTGATGGTATAAAGTACTTTTATATCGTCAATATGTAAACTTATTTTAAATCTTAATTTAATATATTTACGATCTATTGTAACTAAAAAGTTTCCTTCTGCATCCGTAAATCCGATAAATCAATGTAAAAAATCCTTATTTGTCTGGTTGTCGCTTTTAGCTAAACCAGACGCCACATAGTTTTTACTTAAATAAGTTGTAAAATTCCGAAATCCCATTTTATTTTTAAAACCCGATACATGAATAAACAATGATAAAGTTATGCCTATCAAAAGGCATAGATAGATAATCTATACTACTCTACTTTACAGTAGAGATTGGACTATATCATCATCTATATTTAGGCTATGGATTATAGCTCTTAAATCAGATGTCAGGTGTGTAGTCTCTGAAGATCTTACTGGGTACGTGATAAACATATCAGTAGGTTCCCTGCTGATTGTCTTAATTAAGATTTTCCAGCAATTAGCCCGATTTAAAGAACACATTATGCAATATGCTCTACTGAATTAAAAGCTTCTAATACACTAGGATTGTAATGCATAGCTAGAGTAACACCTGTTACAATTTGTATAACTAAACAAAGTAATAATAGTGATCCAAAATTTCATAAGTAATTTATATTACTTGGTTGTGAAGCATCAATCACATATCCGTTTACTATTTTTAATAAAGGATGATTTTTAAATATTCTCATCTTAATTTTTTATTTTTTTCATTAGTTATATATATATATTTACTCATTATATGCTTTTATATTATGTAACAATTGTATTTTTATTAAACAAGTATATATATATATTTTATAAATGTAAACCCTGCATACTTGCATAATTTTTTTTATATGTTTTTCTTGCCCTATCCCCGGAGGGGTTCAGGGCACAGGCGTAGCCTCGAATCACTACGTACTGCGTACCACGTACTACGTACTAAAGGCATCCCTTTCTTTTTTATTTTTCTATCCCTGCGAAGCCTAAAGGAGGCTCGGATATTTAAAACAAAACAAGTCTTAAACCTTTTATGGATAAGCATTTCTTGTATTGTAAAAACACGATTATTATCTATAGTTAACGTCCAGAACTGGAAGCATGATTTTGAGGAAGAGGATTATTATCTGCGAAATTTTGCAATAAGCAACTGTACAAATTATAACGATAATTTTCATACAAAAATCTTATATGTTCTTCCCGATTTTCCTTTTCTAAATCTGCATTAACTTTATCAACACATTGTTTAATTGATTTATCAAGTTTTACAAGATTTTGAGTGAAATTATTATACTCAGGAGTAGATACAGTAGCTCGAACCTCAGGATCTGTTTCTACTAGACATTTATTAGAGCTAATTACATTATGTGCATTATTATAATAAGTTTCAAGTTCAAGACTACCCATATTAGGATGAGCCTGCTGTGGCCCCATCCATGTTGGTCTAGGTTGAGATCTCATTCACTCCGCAGGTTTTTGAGGCACATCCTCCTCTTTTATTGCTAATATTGCTGTATCTGGTTCTAAATAAAAAGTAACAATTGTAGCTGTTACCAATAAAATACCAGCAGGTAAAAGATCCTTAATTAAATTTTTACTAATTATCTCTGAGCGGAAGGTGTCAAAATTAGTATCACTATTTATTATTTTAGATAAGCCAGTTATCATAAGTATAGCAATACAAGATATTGTAATACTGTTCACAGTATCAAAAACAATAGACACAAAAGTAAATATTGATAGGTAAAAACAAATTCCTATTAATATATAAAGAGCATAATTAGTAACAACTCCGTTACTTAAGCTAGATATAATTTTACTAGATTTTGTTAAAATAACACCAAAACCGTAAGGACCCACTGATTCTATACTACCTTTATCTAATACTTTAGTAGTTTGTCCCCCAATATCTAAAACTGAATTAACAATAAACTTATTATAAAAAAATTCTACTAAGAAACGTTGATTAAAGAATCCATAAATATAGTAACCTAAGTTAGATAATTTAAAGTTAGATACAATATTAGGCATAAATTCAGGGTATATTATAGCTAATGCTGAAAAAGATATAGTAAATATAAAAGGTATTAATTTAAATAGAGTGGGTACACCAAATTCAGTATCAATTAATATTTCATGAACAGGGTGAATAAATATACTATTATCTACAAAGAATCCTGAACCTAAACCTATAAAAATGTCTTTAGTTATAAATCCAAAATATATTGAAAATATAGCTAAAACAACTAAAGGTAAACTGATAAATATATCACTTTCATGAGCATTCTTATAATAATTAACAGATCCGTTAGGGTTAGTCAAGAAAGTTAAATATATAACTTTAACTGAATATAATGTAGTAAATATAGCACCTATTACTGCAATAACGTATACATCTATACTACTAAAATGATATTGACCATAAGCAGATTCTAATATAAAATCTTTACTATAGAATCCTGTCATAAAAGGGAAAGCAACTAAACTAAGACTAGCTATTAATATAACAGAATAAGTTAAAGGTAAAAATGATATTAATCCACCATACTTTCTTAAATCTTGATTATCTGCCACAGCATGTATAACAGCTCCAGCCCCTAAGAATAATAATCCTTTATAAAAAGCATGATTTATTAAATGAAATATAGCTATATTATAAGAAGATAAACCTATAGCTATTACCATCATACCTAATTGACTCATGGTAGAATAAGCTATGATTTTTTTAATATCTTGTTGAAATAATCCTATTAGAGAACTAAATACTGTTGTAACTGCACCTAATCATAAACATATTAAAAGTACTGTTGAACTATATTCAATTAAAGGAGATGAACGTATTAATAAGTATACACCTGCTGTAACCATTGTAGCGGCATGTATTAAAGCAGATACTGGAGTAGGACCCTCCATAGCCATAGGTAATCATATATGTAAACCTACTTGAGAACTTTTAGCCATAGCACCTATTAATAAGCATATACCAATAATTGTTATTAGATTTTCATTAATATAAGGAGCTAATGAAAATACAGTACTATAATCTAAATTTCCTAGAGATCATAATATGATAAACATACCTATCATTAAAAAACAATCTCCTACTCTATTAGTTAAGAAAGCAGACATAGAACTCTGGTTAGCTGCTATTCTAGTAAATCAAAAACTAACTAATAAATATGAGCAAACTCCTACACCTTCTCATCCTACAAACATTAATAAATAATTATTACCTGTTACTAATATTATCATCATAAAAGTAAATAAGCTTAAATAACTAAAAAATCTTTGATTATGAGGGTCATGACTCATATATCCTATTGAGTAAAAGTGAACTAAAGAGCTAATTATCAATACAGGAATTAACATTGATACTGTTAAACTATCAAATTGAAAATTTCATACCATATTAAATGATTCATTATCTAATCATTTAAATATATTTATTGATACAGGGTTGTTACTAAACCCTACTTCAAAAAAGCTAATTATTGCTAAAATCGTAGTGGTTATTATACTTAAACACCCTAAAATACGACTTCCTGTGACACCGATTTTTCTACCAAAAAAACCAGAAACTATAGATCCTAATAAAGGTAAGATTATTATACTTAAATACATTATTTATATTCAATTGCAATACTTCCTCTTCGGTTTCCCCCCTTTTCCATAGGAATTATTATTCCCTTAGGAAGGCTGGGGGTATTATCATAATCTTTAAATTATGCCTGACTATATCTTAAGCAAATAATTATATAATTATAAACCAACCTACATTTAGTCGATGAACTGCGCACCAAGGCGACAAGGTCGCCAATATTGGTGTTTGGCTGCGGGTTATCTATTTCATTTCTTCATACAAACCGTTTTTACCATACAACGAGTCATTACCTGTTCCATTAATTACATTACTGTATTAACTTGGTAGATTTGTCTTTAAGACGTTCCCGCAATTTGAAGGTTTTGCCTTGCCCCATTATACCTTAGTATAAGGGGGGATAGACTAGATGAAGGTTCACTTCACCTTTTTAGACCAATTCTCTCTTATTGCCCTAATCATTTCCATAATTATTTTTAGCTTTGTTCAAACTCGCGATTTTATTCTTTAATTGTAAAACTTTTTTCAAGGCTACCCCATCTTCTTTTAAATGCTCTTTATTTTTAATGATTAAAGCTACATTTTTAAAGTCTAAGAAGTTTGAGTATTTTGATCCTCTTATATTATGTTTATCAAAAAAAGGAATTATATCATTAACTATATTATCAATTTTTGTAACGATAAATTCACAAACTGAACGGTTTTTATAATTAACCACATATCCGCACCCAAAAAAATCTACAAAACTTTCTAATAAAAATATATCTCTTATATCCTGAGCTATAGAAAAACGTAATGAAATAGCTATACCACTTTTAGTTTTAGAATTTTGAACAGTAATAAAAAAGTTGGATTCACCTGTTGCAAATCCAGCCATTCATTCTTTGACTGACACAAGAATATCATAGTTATTTTTCTGCGCGTCGGCAAAGCCGGATGACTCTTCTTTTTTTGCTGCTATAGTTTCAGGGAAAGATTCTTTTAATTCATTAGATAAACCTCAATTCATTGAGGCTTTAATATTAACTATTTTTTGTATTCCTTCCAAAGTACTATGTTCTTTTTCTAACATTAAATTAACAATGTTTTTAAAAAACATATAATCGGCATATTTTTTAGTTAATAGTGGGTAATTATCAAAATGAGGAATAATAACATTAGTTATATCCTTCATAGTGCTAACTCTAAATTCCACTGTAGAATTTTTGTTTGGGTTTGATATATACCCTATACCTCCAAAATATTCCTGAATTTTAATAATTAAATCTCTATCTTTTTCATGCATTTTTATTTGAGTTCTGGCTTGTACATTTCATCCTGTTCTGTATCTAGGATTTTTTAATACAGTTACCACAAAAGAACTCTCAGCATCAAAAAGTCCAGTAATAAACCCAGGATCTATATTTTCAGTTCTATCCTGCGAAGATTGACTTTGTGAAGAACTTATTGTAGAATAATTTCTTACTCCGATCTTGATAGGAGATACAGGTATTTTATTTATGGGGTTAATTGAGAACTTATCATGGCTAAAGGATAGATGGCTTAATTTAAGAGAAGCAAGTCTATAAAAAGCTACTAAAATAGCTAAACCGATAGCAGATTCTGCTCCTGCAACTACTATAATGTATATAGCATATGTTTGTCCTATAATATCATCAATATTTATAGAACTCACCAATATTAAGAATGTTATAGATAATAGCATTATTTCTATAGAAATAAGCATTAATATTATATTTTTTCTATTAAATACGAATCCTAAAATTCCTATTAAAAAAAGTACTAAAGTTAAATTCATGTTTTGTATTAATTATACATCTCTAATTGTTCAGTTTGTTTAATAGCCCAGCCCGACTTCTGTTTCTTTTTCTAAAAAGAAACAGGACGGCGGCTTCTATATTTTTTAAAAAAAAAAAAATGATTTTTATTATTATTAATAATAAAAATAGAAATACGCGACTTCGGATTTTTTTAGATAATAAAAAAAATATGCAAGTTCGTTCTTAACTCGAATTTATGAGCTTGCGAAGCCGTCCGGAAAACTATTAAATGAATATATTTATATATAAATATAGTAATAATAGTAAAAAACTAGTATTAAGTATAACCAGAAGTAATAATACTCCCAGCTATACCAGAGGTATTGTAGACTTGAACTACAATTATGATAGCCGTAATATCAAGTTTTACCATTAAACTAATACCCCTTTTGTGTTAATTATATTTAATGGATTACACAGAATAAAGTCAATGAACGAATTTATCAATATTTACAGATTCTATTACTATAGGCATTGAACTGTGAAGAATTCCACATATTTCTGAACATTGCAGATTAACTCTACGGTAATTTAATGTAATTTAATCTCGTTGTTTATAAGTAAAATAATAATCTTTATAGATTTTACCATCTTTCAAGAGGCGGAGCCTACTACGCAGAGTATTTAAAGTTTTTCTATCTAATTTTATATTTAAAGTTTCAAAATATTTAATTGTATCCGCAATACTTTCAAATTATTTTTCTAAGAGCTTGTGCTCTCCTTTTATTAGTATAGATTTATTTTTTCTATTGACTCTTAACGAGTCAATATCTGTTTTTAATTTTTTATATTCATCAATAATTAATCCTACTTCTTCAAAATTATCAGGTAAAACTTTCTCTGAGTATTTACATAAGAAATTATGAAACACTTTTTCATTTTTTATATATTTAGTAAGAGTGTCTCTTTTTATAGTTAAACCTAATTCTCTTAAGTACTCAATACAAAGCGTTAAAGAATCAAAATTTAAAGTATGACCTCAAGAATCTACAAATGTATTTCCTTCCTTAATTTCTAACTCCACTGAAATACTTCTACGAGTACCAGCAGTATACATATCTTGTCTTTCTTTTTGCATTATACTTACTAGCTCCTCTAAAGAAATACTGCTTATTAAAGCAGTAGGGATAGAATAACTTAATAATAAGAATCTATTAAGATATGGAATTTTAGAATCTACAAATTTTTTACTAGTTTCAGTATGTATTTTTAATACTCTTTTTAACTCAATTTTAGATTTAGCATGATAATAAAGAGTACTACATGTTAAATCATAAACATATACAGCATCACCTTTTGAAGACCCTGCATTAATAACTCTTAATGTATTCAAGTTGAATTCCTTATTTAATAAATAATATTGTTCTAAAATTAGTGCGTCTTGATTACTAAATTTATTACTGTCTAATTTAAAGATTATTAATCTAAAAGCTTTTAATCCTTCTTTATGAAGTAAAGGTAAAAATTTACCAGCTAAGGGAAAATCTCGAGCCCCTTTGGGGCTATTAAAATAATAATCCATTCTACGTCTTAGTAAATTAGATGAACCTACATATTTCTGATTTGTATTTTTATGTACAAATATGTATACACCTGAGAAACCTTTATATTTGGATTTACCTGTTAATTCATCTAAAAGTTTATTATCTTCCAGAGTAGAGACAGGAAGATTCAATTCTACACCTTTAATTTTTAATAGTTCTTCTAATTTTGAATCATTAACTAATAAATTTTGATTTGATAATATTTTACTGATTATTGATGAAGTAGTAGGTTTTTCACTATTAAGGTGTTCTAACGCTAAAGACTCTGGACTATTAGCCAAAGATCTAGTTGAACTAAAAGATCTAGTTAACGATAGAGCGGCTATAGAACCTAATCCTACGCGTTTATCGAATATAAAATGATTATTAAAAACGTTTCTGCTAATTGTATCTTGCAGTAACTACAACAACAGTCTTTCGTTAAAGACAAGTGCTTTATGTGTTTTGACGGTTATAAATTTAAACCTTTATTTTTACATTAAAAAATAAGTTTAGCAAACTATTGTAGAGTTCCCTAAATATAATTAACGAATTAATATATATCTATTTAACAAAAAATATGCATTGCTATAAAATAAGCAATATTCTATCCCTCCGGGATCGCGAAGCACTAACTCTTCATATTTTTCTGCACCTTTTCAGGTGGGGGCTGACTATATCTTAAGCATTATTAAAACTAATAACACCAACCACCGTTTAGTCGATGAACTGCATACCAAGTATTTTATACTTGGTACTTGGCTGCGGATTGCCCATTGAATAATAAATCTTGATTTTACCATACCACGAGTCATTACCTGTGCCATAAGTTATGTTACCATACTTACTTGGTTAAGATTCCTTTAGGGGTTTCCCGCAATTTGATGATTTTTAACCATAGGTTCACTACAGTTTCGGCCAATGTTAAATAAGACCGTAAAATACTCCTTCTCTGTTGATAAAGACTGAAACTTGGTTAAGTCTACCTGGGTATGCATCACATTTTATACCTAAAGAAGGACAAGCAAAAGAATGAACAACATCTCCAGATGTTATTACAAATCTAATATGTGTTAGTTCAGGTACTATAACTCTATTATCTACTTCCAACATTCTTAATCCACCGTCTTCTAAGTCAGAATCAGGAACTATATAAGAATCAAATTCTATAAATTCTTCATTAGAATCTATAAAATCAGGATACTGATAACTTCAGTATCATTGGTGACCTTCTGCTAAAATAGACATCGAAGGGTCATTCACTTCGTCCATTAAATATAATAATTTAAAAGAGGGGAAAGCAATTAATATAAGAATTACTGCAGGAGTAATAGTTCATATTAATTCTATTAATGTCGAAAATCTTAAGTACTTTCATACTTAACCGGACTATATCTTGCCTTATGTATACATAAGACTTCCACGTGTAGTCTCTGAGGAACCTACTCAATAAGAATAAAACTTCTTATTTTTGGTTTCCTGCTGATAATCCATTGTTACATCCTTTAGGGTTATCACTGATAAAGCATATATTTAATCTCTATAGTACCTAAAGGCTTTAGGGGTTTCCAGCATATAGTGGAATTTTATTCATAGTTTTTTTAAGTTTATTCAGTTATTATTTAAGAGTTAGAGAATTTATATCTATCTTTAAATATTTCACCTGAATTTATGTATAGTTTTACAGTATTACCACTAATTCCTAAGAACTTCGCTGCTCTTCTTATTGAAATAAAACTTCCTATTAGATTAAATCCTTCGGAATCACATTTTTCATATATGTTAACAGAATGACCTCTGCTAGTACTCATCTTTAAAAGAGTTTCTTCAGAATGTCTTCTACCTAAAGCTTTTTGTCTCATTAACTCTTTGGTTTCTTCGCTATGAGTTTTACCAAATAAAGCATTGTTTTCCTTAGCACTTTTTAAAGACATAATTGCTTTAGTTTCTTCTGTATGAGTACGGCCATATAAAGCTGATTTATCTTTAACATATATTCCCTTTAAAGATTTACTAATTTTGGCTTTAGTTTCTTCACTAAGTTTATGACCTGAAGAAGAACCTGCTATTTTTAAAGTATTATACTTAGGATTTAACATATCAAGATAATATTGTTCTCTTATTGTTAAATCAGCTATATCGCAATATTCTAATATATCTAATGAAAAATTAGAATATCCGTATTTAATTAAAGCTCTACTTATTACAAGAGTTTCTCTATTTTTTAAATAACTAAGATTAAAATATTTCATAAACCTTTTGGCTAAATCTAGGGATTGTCCAATGTATATATCATTTGTTAATTTATTAGTCCATTTATAAATTCCAGATTTATTTTTGTTATCTTTTATAATTAATTTTCTCATTGAATAAGCATCTTCGTACATCTTTATACTGTTAACATTTGGAGAAGGTGTTGTACTGTAAAACCGTACATAATTATTCTTATTTTTTATGTTATTATTTTTTATATTATTAAACTTAAAATACTTTTGAATAGGCACATGTTTACCGTGATTCAGATATTTATGAGAAATTTCTGTTTTTTTTGATGCAAAATTTATTATTATAGATAATAATATTCATCCTACACCAAATAATATTAGTACTAAGTAGTACATAATATTATCATGAAGTTCTACTAATCCTTCCATCTGAGGACTAGCACTATCTTGAAAATATATACCTCAAGGCGCAGGTGCATCAAGATTTATAAAAATATTTAATAAGTGTTTCATATATAAAAAATTATAAAATATTTCTAATTATACATATATATAATAGAATTGCGGTTTTATATCCATGATTATATTCATGTGTAGGCGATTTCGTCCCGATCCCGATCCCGAGGGATCGGGATCGTAGCTGCAGCCTTCATTATGTACATTGGCTACAGCCTGGTCTTATCCCTGATCCCCATACCCCCCTTAGGGGGGGGGTATGGGGATCAGAAGCATGCATGCATGCATGCATGTATGCATGCAAAGCTCGTATTTATATTATTATACTATATACAATTATAATAATAAATTATTATACTACATATAATAATAATAATGCCATCATTAATGCAAATAAAGCAGTAGCTTCTGAAAAAGCAAAACCTAATATAGAGTAAGAAAATAATTGATTTTTCAATGAAGGATTTCTAGCTACACCTATGATTAAACAACCAAAGACTATACCTATACCTACTCCTGCTCCAGCTAAACCGACAGTGGCTAAACCCGCTCCTATTAATTTTGATGATTCTAACATTACTTTATTTATATTGACGGGTTCCATTTTCCCCGGGCGGTGTAGCCGTATTTCATAGTAACCGCCATCTAGGATTTTTTTATTATTTATAATAATAAAAAAATCGTGCATGTATGGTCATACGAGCGAGCGTACCGGGAGGGGTTTATTCAGGAAACAGTTAAACGGAGTACCGTTAAGCAAGCGTGAGTCTAATGACTGGCTACTTAATACTACCTTGGCTGCGGTGTTTTTATATTCTTCGAATCAGTAGCCAAAGGCTCGCCGTCCTTGATAAGAAAAACTACTGCGCGATTTTGGATTATAAAAAAATTAGCTAAAGCTAGCCTTTAATATTTTTATTATTATAAATAATAAAAATCATTTTTTTTTTTTAAAAGATAGTAACTTTTAATTACACGAGATCTTAGACTTTATATTTTAATAAATAATTTGTTTTAGTTGTGTTCAGTAAACATATTAATGAATTTTTTAGACTTGTAAAAATAGTTATTAGACTGTCTACTGTCTATTTTTAATGCATTTTTACCTAATTCAAATACAAACCCTGCAGTTATTATACCTATAAATATAAGAACAATTATTAACCCATATATACCGTTATCGTATACACTAAGACCATAAGGGTATATTACTAATATTTCTAAATCTAATAATAAATAAACTAATGCAAATATAAAAAATTTTACACCGAATTGAGTTCTATTTTGCCCAAGGAAACTATGGAATCCACATTCAAAAATACTATATTTTTCTTGATACGTTTAAATCAAATTTCTCATACCTTTAATTTTAACACCTGAATTTAGTGCGTGTGTGCTTATAATTATTTTTATCTATTTGTATTCATTACATTACGGATTTTTTTTATTTCATCTAATCCTTCTTTGGTTAAATGTTTTTTATTTTCCATTAATGTTACAATTCTACTAAAATCTTTAAAATCTAAACTTTTATTACCATGTAGGCAATATTTATCATAAAATGGAATAATAATATTTTTTATACTAGAAAAATCAGATACTTTAAAATCAATTGTTCCTCTACTATCTAAACTTGTATTACCACATCCTAAATATTCAACTAGACTTTTTATTAAAAACTCATCTCTAACACTTTGAGTTATAATAAAACTTAATTTTACCGCTTCTCCGTATTTAGATGTTTTAGATTTAAATATTACAACACTAAAACAACCTTCGGCGTCAGTAAATCCTGCTAATCAAAGGGGATCTATATTTACAGATAACGGAATTTCAGGTCTTAATACAGGAAGGATGTTAGGGTAAGCAATTGTTAATTCATCCTTTAAACCGTTATTCATAACAGCTTTTAAAGAAACAAGTTCTGATAATCCTTTTTCCGTAAGATGACTTTTGTTTATAATTAAATTATAAGCTAGCTTAAATAACATGTAATCTGCTTGTTTTTTAGTTTTTAAAGGATATCTATCAAAATGGTTAATTATAATAGCTAAACCTGTTAAAGATTCAACACGATATTGTGCAGCACCTTTACCCATAAGAAAGACACTACCAGTGTTAAAATAGTTTTTTAAACTATTTAATAACATTAAATCTTTTTTATGTAAGCTTATTACAAATCTACATGCTACACGTCAACCTAATTTATATTTGTTATCTTTTATTATTGTTAATATAAAAGAACCTTCACCGTCTGTAAATCCAGTAACGTATGAAGGATCTAATTTAGATTCTAGTGTAGAAAAATTTCTTGTTAAAATTAAAGGGTTAGAAGGGATTTTGATCTGATAACTTCTTTCGAAGCCCACTAGAGTACATCTTAAATGTGGTAAATTAATACCACATCAACTACCGTATACTCGTTGCTCTTTTACAACAGTATTTTCACCTACTGTTGATTTAGATCCGCGATTGCCTATTAAACTTTCGTATATATTCTGACTTATTACCATACCTGAGTAATTACTTCAGCCACTCATATATTTTCATATATAGCTTGGTACCAGAATCTTTAAGGTGTCCCCGGAATTTGGCAGTTTTTCCCAATTTATTGATTTCCCTGTTCAATTTTTAGGATTATGAGGGGCAAGTATAAAATTAAGAAGTAAAAAAACTACAGTTAAAATAGTTACAAATATAAAAAGAAAAGTTATACTACTCATTTAATTATTAAATAATATTTGTACCAATATGGTCAAGTTTGTTAGTAATTAATAATTATTTATTATTAATTTTTCAATATATTTCTATATTGTTCAGACTATGTCTTTATTACTTACTTGTAGGCGAAGCCGACTTCGTAGTAATATTGGATTTTTTTTTCCTCTATCCTTCGGATTAGAAGCATGCTTTACGAAGCAGCCGGGAAATTAGTCGTTGAACGGTTTTAGTTTTAATTAAACTAAACTTCGCTGCAAATATTCTATTAGTTGGTTTATACTAATAAATCTTCTTGCAATTTATCCAATTTTCAATGAAATACATAATGTATTACCAAGGGGGCAATCCACATTTAAGATACAAATTTTAATTTGTAGTAGAACTCTTTCTATATGAGTTCATATTTTCTTTTATTTTACATATTTCTTTATATCCCTCCGGAATTAAATGATTTTTTGATTCTATCATTTTAGCTACTAAAGATCAGTCTTTAAAATCTTTATATTTAACACCTTTAATTTTATATTCGTTAAATAATGGAATAATCTTAGCATTAATATCTTCAAATTTTCTAGTAGCAAAAACTACAGCCTTATTACCTTTATTATGGTAATTAAACCCTCCACAACCAAAAAAATCTACGAAAGATTTCAATAGTTGTTTATCTTTATTATGCTGAGAAACTCTAAAACTCAATGACACATATTTATCATCTGATGTAGTATACACAGAAAAAGAACCCTCTCCAGATACAAATCCGGCCATCCATTCAGGATGAGGTATTACCATATTTTCAATTAAAGGTCTTATTACCGGTATAATATGAGGAAAATATTCTTTAACTGACGAAGATAAACCTAAATTCATTGAAGCACAAATACTAATAATTTCTTGTAGGGCTCCGGCGCCTGCTTCATAACTTAAATGCTCCTGGCTATTTAATTTATTAATTATTCGTTTGAATAATTCAAAGTCAGCTTTTTTTTGTGTAATTAAATAATACTTTTCGAAATGAGATATTATTATAGCTATATCTTTTAAAGATCTTACTTTATAAACACATTCCTTCTTAGAAATATTAATTGAACCTGTATTATTAAAATATATTTTAATTTCTTCCAATAAAGATAAATCTCTTATATCTAACTTAATTTGAAATGTAGGTCTTACTCTTCATTTATCTTTATTCTTTTCTAAATGAATCATAAAAGAACCTTCAGCGTCCGTAAATCCTGTAACAAATCAAGGATTTATCAGCTGACTGTCGTTGTTATTAATATTTGTAATATAATTATTGGCAGGTTCAATCTTTACTACTTGTTTACCACTAATGGTCTGTGTAGAAAAGAATCTTAGCTTATTTAAGCTTATTGTTAAATTGTTAAATTTGTAATTTTTCATCTTGATTTATTAATTATTTTAATACTAAGGACTAGCTTAGGTAACGAAACTTATTCAGAAGTTAGAATTACTTCCTATAAGGCGGCACTGCTTTACTTCAAGAGGATTAGTCTGAGCCCTCGCGTTGAAGTTCTGCGTATGATAAAACATATAATTATCTGTAATTCAGGTTAAGAATATCTCACCTTATTGTTACTTTTCTCATAAATTTACTTACTACACAAAGAATGGAAATTTTTTTATTTACCCATGCTTAGCCATTCTTTGTTCATAAATAAAAATAATAAAATAATAAGTGTAATTGTAGAAATTACAAAAGAAATAGGACTTGATATAACAATATTGTTATAATTAAAATTTAATTTTTTAATAATTTTATTATTTTTATCTAAAACATTTCCTTTTAAAATTAGATTTTCTAACAATGGATTTATTTTATATTCAGGTAAACTAAAAAACATTTCTTTTACTATTCCTAAATAATACACTGCTCCTATAACACTAGTTAGTATAGCTATTAATGATAAGAATATAAGACCTTTATCTAAAGCTGCACTTAATACCATCTGTTTTCCAAAAAATCCTAATAAAGGAGGAACTCCTGCAAATGAAAATATAGTTATTGCTAAACTTAAAGCTAATAAAGGATTTATATAAAAGTACCCTTTTAACTGATTTACTAGTTGTATAGGTGAATTAGTTTTATCCATTAATTCTTCATGTTCTTTATTTTCACTTATATAACAATATAAAGAAAACCCTATAGCAATTAATATAACAAATGCATTTAAATTACTAATAGAATATTGTGTTAAATAAAATATGAATGCTTGAGTTGATTCAACACTAGATATACTTAATGCTAGAAGTATGAATCCTACATGAGATATAGTACTATACGCAAATAATCTTTTTATTCTAAATTGAGTTAAACCTACTACAGTTCCTATTATTAATGAAAATAATGAACTGATTAATAAAATAAATGTTCAACTCATTTCTGAAAAACTATTATTTGTATAATATACTAATTGTAGTAATAATATAAATATAGATATTTTAGCTATTATGGCTACAAATGCTGTAACTATTGTAGGTATAGCATCATAAACGTCCATGGCGGTTAAATTTATCGTTCAAATTAAAGAAAAGAACAATTTTATACAAAAGCACTAAAAAATATGCTGGGCTGGTTCTACAGCCTAGCAAGCTCACCACTAAATTTTATTCTAGATATCTACCTTTATTCATTTTTACCCTTATTTCGGCTACGCAGAATTTGATAAAAACCTTCCTTAGTTAAATGGTCTTTTTTTTGCATCATTTCCGCTACCTTAACTCCATCTTTTAAATCTTGTGATTTTACTGCGTGCGTTATTTCTATTTTTATTATTTATAATAATAAAAATCATTTTTTTTTTATAAAAAAATATAGAAGCAGCCGCCGCCCGGATTAATCCGGGCCACGAGTATTGGATATTTATTAAAAAAAGGTAAAATCTTTTTATAATTATTTTGAAATGATGGACATTTAAACTCAACATAGTCCTTATAAGAATAAGTTTTACCACATCCAAATAAATCAACTAAACTTTTTAATAATAATTCATCTGTAATATGTTGAGTTAATATAAAAAGTAATACTACACGGCTTCCCGCTTTGTGCAATCTAGATTCCCTAACGCTAACTTTGAAACAACCATCACCAGAAGTAAAACCAGCTACTCATTGAGGATGTAGTTTAGTTTTAGCAACAGGAAGTAATGGTCTTGGTATAGCAACATTATTAGGAAAGGCTTCTTTCTATTTTTATTATTTATAATAATAAAAATCATTTTTTTTTATAAAAAAAAATATAAAGGAGTTAAACCTTTATTAATTGAAGCTCTAATATTTATTATTTTTTTGTAGACCTTCAGCTGTTAAATGTTCCCCACCTTGTGGCAAAGCCGTCATTACTACCTCTTTAAATAAGAGATAGTCAGAATACTTGTTAGTTTTTAAGGGATATTTATCAAAATGAGGTATAACTTTTGTAATTATTTGATCTAAAGAACCTATTGTAAAATCACGACAACCATTTCTTTCTTTACCTATTCTTCCAGCTCCACCAAAGTAAGCTTGAATAAGTTTCAATAAGTCGAAATCTCTGGTGTGAAGATTTATTGAGAAATTAGCCTCGAATTGTCAACCTAATTTACTTTTAGGTGATTTACGCACTATAACAAGAAAGCATCCCTCTGTATCTGTGAATCCTGATATAAATCAAGGTTCATTTAATTGAGTAAAATTGCTTATAGTATTGTTATAGTTAGATTCAGTAGAATAAAATTGTCTTTAAATAATTTGGTTAGAAGGGATTCTAACTTGATAGTTTCTTTCGAAACCCATTAGAGTACATCTTAAATGTGGTAAATTAATACCACATCAACTACCGTATACTCGTTGCTCTTTTACAACAATATTTTCACATATTGCTGACTTAGATCCGCGATTGCCCACGTTCTTTTCAGAAGCCTTCAAGCTTGTTACCGTACATGAGTAATTAGTTCATCCACTTATACCCTTTCGAGTATAGCTTGGTACTTGAAGTTCTAGGGGGTTTCCGGAATTTGGCAGTTTACACCCAACAGTAGAGGATTTCCCAAGTCCTCTTTCAGGTGATCAAAAATGAAATGGCGCAGCACTTACCTTAAATAAGAATCCTATTGTAAAAATTACTAATGAAAGATTTATATAATAAGGTTTGTATCATAAATCTGTAGAACTAATATCGCTTATACTTGTTATTATGTATAAACCATCTAAATTAGTAGTACCGGAATTTGCATATAATAAGCTAGTACCTAGTAAAATAAAACATGAGCTTAATCCCCCTAATAAGAAATAAATTAAACCTCCTGTAGTGGATAATTCTGAATTTCTATAAATAGTACTTAATATATAAAGACCATAACTTTGTAATTCTATAGAAAGAAAAATAGATACTAAGTCGTTAGTTGACATTAATAATATTGCACCTGTAATTATAAATAATAAAATTAAAGGATATTCAATAATTTTTAAATGTTCACCCATTTTATTTATTATTTTAGTATTGTAATAAATAAATTTATATAACAGTAAATCTTTTATAGAAGAATATTCAGATACTCATACCTTTCTAGGAAAAAAACTGGTTAATTGTAATATTAATATACTAACTAAAAATACAAAAATATGGAATATTTGTGTTATATTTGTTACAAGTAACAAACCACCATGTAAACCTATACCTTTAGTCATAATAGTCAAAGAAGACATATCATGTAAAATACAATATATTAATATCAATATCGCTATTCTATTAAATAGTATTGATAAATCTCGTCTGATATTGACGGCGTTAGATAGTAAAACTAGTAAAATTGATAATATAATCATTGTTGTGTTAAAAATGTAATATAACTATTTTATAAATAGTTGAGCCTTAGGAGAAAATTGAATTCTCATCTTTAATGTATGAAATTAAGGTTTTAACCATTTAAACTACTTAGGCGTTTGTATGAGTTTTTCTCATAAAACTGCTAGCCCTAACCCCCGACTTCTAGAGTTAAAAAAAAACTACCGAAGGATACAGGGGGTATGGGCTAAGCAAGCTCTAATCCCGGCTTATTTCATACTATTATGAAATAAGCCCGGTTACGGGTAGATACCCTGGGTCGAACAGGGAACTTACTGTGCCACATACAGTCGCTCTACCATTGAACTATATCTACCTTTTGTTTATTATTTTTATATTTGGCTATCCGTAAGGATAAATTTTGCATTATGGCTACACCGTAATAACTGAAGTAGCCACCAATCGATACTGGATATAATAAGACTTAGTCAATAGTATCTATGTCCATATTTCTACCCTTATTCATTCCAAACTTAATACTTTCTATTTTTTTGTAATCGTCTAAAGTTAACGGCGATTTTTCCATTATTGCAGATACTATACAAAAATCTTTAAAATCTAAATTCTTACTAGACATTAAGGAGCATTGGTTAAAAATAGGTATGATTACTTTAGCTATATCTTTGTGTTTAGTTACAATAAAATTAACTACAGATCTCTTAAGATCTTGTTGTATTCTACCACAACCTAATAAGCTTATTAAATTTTTCACCCCTCGGCCTAGTCCCTAGGGCTTTTTAGTAGGCTTCGCCTACTAAAAAGGTAGCCGACTACTAAAAAGGTAGCCGAGCGAGTCCCGGCTTATTTCATACTAGTATGAAATAAGCCGGGACTCGGCTAGTGATTCGAACATTCAGTATTACATATAAGCCGTAAATACCTAAAATTTATGACGGCTTTTTTTCTAATTTTTTATTATAAAATAATAAAAAAATAGGTTTTTATGAAAAAAATATATTTTTTTTTTAACTAGGCGTAGCCTAGATCTTGCGCCTAGAAAAATAAACAAGAAACACCCTTTATTTGTCGTATTTCTATCCATAATTTATTATCCTGGGGTGATTCGAACACCCACTATTAAATACCAAAAATTTATGATTTACCCATTAATCTACAGGATATTTTAGTACTTATGTTTATCCCGGTAGTAGCCTATAGCTTGCCCCTTATTTCATAAAAGCACCGCACCCGGCTTATTTCATACTAGTATGAAATAAGCCGGGTGCTTCTAATCCGAAGGATAAGAAAAAACTCTGCGTAGCGTATTCTTCTAATTTTTTTTTATTAAATAAAAAAAAATATTAGAGGGGGGGTAAAACTTTGTAGATTATATCGTTAAGGTAAATCCGACTTGAACGGATAAGATCTTTAAATCCAATAGACCTAAACTATTTATGTCTGCCAATTCCATCATTACCCTTTATTATAAAAACAACTATATTTATTGATTATAGGACTTGCAGGATTCGAACCTACATTTTAATGATTAAAAGTCATATGCATTCACCATTATACTAAAGTCCCTTATTTCATAGGAGAATCTGCCCGAGGTAAGACTTGAACTTACAACCAAAATAACTTCAATATTCTGCTCCACCAATTGAGCTTCACGAGCTTATATGGAGATATCAGGATCCGACCCTGAATTAACGATATGCAAAATCGCAGTTTTACCTATTAAACTATATCCCCTTTTAGTGCTGTTCGACTTCGTAGAGAATTCCTAATCCCCGTAGGCGTAGCCTAGAGCTTGCCCCTTATTCCATAGAAGCACCGCACCCGGCTTATTTCATACTACTATGAAATAAGCCGGGTGCTTCTAATTCGAAGGATAAGAAAAAACTCTAAAGGGCGGCTTCTATTTCTAATTTTTTTTTTATTTAATAAAAAAAAATATGCGTAGCCAGCCGGGTAGGATGTAAATATGGATTTTAAGGCTACTGAGTCCAGAATTTATTAGGACTAGTAGTGTCTACCAATGCTAAATATTTCATATTTTTTTCATAATTTAAGGTGCGAGTTTCAAAAAAACTATTGATTTTATCACTATTAAGTCTAATACTCCAAAATTAAAAACTAAGCCTATTAATATTAATAGCCTAAATTTAATTAATATCTCTAGTAATCCATTAATAGATTGTATATTCCTTATAAATTAAAATCTATAGAGCTTGCTGTTTTTATAAAGGGCGACTTCTAGAGTAAAAAAAAAACTCTAGAAGTCAGGGGTCAGGGATAGAAATAGTATTAGGAGGCTCCGCCTACAAACATAAATACCTATCTTATTTCTAACATCTTTATAAATTTGCTCTCTTTCTAATTTTTTTTTTATTTAATAAAAAAAAATATTACGCCGTAAGGGTTACTACTGTAAGAGTATATAGATTTAGTACTATTTGTGTAACGCTACGCCTAAATTCATTATTTTTTTTATATAAGTATAGCACAGTTTTACATACATATTTAAAGTGTCCGAGAAAGGACTTGAACCTTCAAGGCTAATTTGCCTACAAAGCTTAAGTTTGTTGTGTTTGCCAGTTTCACCACTCGGACTTGTGCGGTTAGACACTGTCTACCTATTCCAGCACTCAGGTTTTAGGGCTAAAGTGACTTGAACACTTAATAAGTACTGTTATGAGCAGTATGCTTTACCAATTAAGCTATAGCCCCTTTTAATTTTAATTGAATTATCTAGTGTCAATTAAAGGATTTGATAATATAATACTCTTTACTATTAAATGTAACGGGTACATTTGTTTTCATTCTTTTGGTTACAGTGTGTGTACTAATCCCTAAGAATTAAGCACATTGGTACATAGAATCAAAAGAGAGCTTGCTTTATTTTTTTATAGCTTTAGCTATAAAAAATTCAGTGCTGCGAAGCAGCCGCCGCCCTTAATTTATTAGGGCTATAAAAACTATACCTTCTAAGTCCTGAAGCTTCACTTGTGTTTTTATATTCTTCGAATCAGTAGCCAAAGGCTCGTACTACTAGAGTGGGGCGCTCCGCTCTTATTTAACGATTTAATCCAAATTCTACCTTTAATTATTTCGTAATTAGAAGGTCCATTTAGTAATCTCATTACTTCTGAATTAATATAATCTCTGTCTATTACCGTGCGCAAGCTAGACTTCTTATTTTTTTTTATTATAAAAAAAATAAAAATATAGCTAGCCCTAACCCCCGGCTTCTAGAGTTAAAAAAAAACTACCGAAGGATATAGGGGGTATGGGCTCAGCAAGCTAGGCCGAAGGGTAAGAAAAGTAAAGTGTGAACGACTTCTATCCTGATCCCGTAGGGATATGGATCAGAACCACAATAATAACTTAAATAAAGTTAATTTACGGCTTCTGGTTTTTATTATTATAAATAATAAAAATAGAAATACGAAGAAGGGTGATCCTTTTTTTATCTCTTATCCGTCTAAATTGTTACAGTCGGCTTCTGTTACTTTTTCTAATTAAAAAAAAAATATTAGAAAAAGAAAAAATAAGAGAACACTTATTAAGCTATAAAATAATTACTGTTTATTTTTTTTATTAAAAAATCGAGCAGTACACTTTACCTATAAGTTATAGCCCTATGCGGATAAAGGACTTGCACCTATAACTTCCGGGCATGAGCCGAACATGTTACTATTACACTAACCCGCTTAGACTAGACAGGATTCGAACCTGCGATGGTAGCATTGAAAGAGCTATGTCGTAACCACTTGACTACTAATCCTTAATAATAGCCCAGTGCAAGTATCGCACTTGCTTCTATTGATTACAAAACAATTGCATTACTGTTTATGCTAACCAGGCGGTTAGTTAATGATAGATATATTTATAAATAGTTATTTATGAAATTAGTACTTTATTCTTAAAAATCTCGAGATTAGTACGGATAAAGCCTATAATTAATTCGTAATAATATTTTACGCATATTTAAGAAATATCTTAAGATAAGCTTCGTGCCTATATGCTTTCAGCACTTATCTTTAACTAACTTAGCTTTCCTGCCGTGCCTATGCTATATATTTATCTTAGTGAAAGAAACATCCCTATGTATAAAAATACAGATATATATAACATTCTCATGATATATATACTTAATATTTGGGCACATAGACAACAGGTAAACCATAGATTAGTAACTATTATTTAACCCTTTTACAAGTTAAATTCTTCTTGTTCCTTTCGTACAAAAGTTAGTTCTTATTTTATTCTAATTCCCTCTAGAAGATAGAAACCATACTGTCTCACGACGTATTTAACCCAGCTCATGTAACTTTTTAATCGACGAACAGTCGCACCCTACATAGTTCCTGCATCCATGAGGATAAGTTAAGCCGACATCGAGGTGCCAAACCGCGCACTCATTTTGTACACTCTTGCGCAAATTAGCCTGTTCTATATGTTATCATAATATTGTATTTCCATTTTTTTCAAAATGGTTCAGACTATGTCTTCATTTTTATTATATATATATTTTAGATTTTCTTTAATATTTATTTACCACCTATTCAACCTTTTACTGCAAAGGCTCCTATACGACGTTTTGATTTAGCCATGGAATAAGTAACATTTGATTTAGAATTACCTCTAAATAAAACTGAACTTAAACGTTTGAAAGAAGAATCTATATTTCTTAATCCACCTTTTCATTTTAATGAATAAATAGATCTATCGGCTCTATAACGTTTAGTTAATCTACCTTTAACTTCTAATCTTATACCTCCCATATTTTTATATCCAATAGAATCGTATATTATATTATGGATTTCTTTATTAGTAGCCAAAGGCTCGCGCTCCGGTCTTGAAACAAGTTCTGTCGTTTTTTTTAAAAAACTCGAGCTAACGCTAGCCCCTTTTAAAAACTCGAAACCGGGGCTCGTAGGATATATTCCATCTAATAATCTTGATAGATTATTATTATTGTTTATATTAGAAATAATTTTTAAATCTTTGTATTTATCGTGGAAAAGATCAATTTTTTTATTACCTTTTATTAAAGATCTTTCTTTAATTGTATTGATGTTAGGTAAATATGCTCTGTTTAAAATACTAAACATAGAATTTATGTAATTTATTCTTTTTTTTCTTAATTTTAATGCTAAAGCATTAGTAAAAAGATCTGTATTATATGCAATAGATTTTAAATTAATTATATTATATTCTATTTTTTTTCCTATAATTTTATTTAGTATATTACTTAATACAGGTAAAAACACTAATTTATTAAATTTATATTGATTAAGAGAATATAATAAATCATATCTTCTTAATAATTTAAGATATTTTCTCGTATATTTATTAAGAATAACACCTCAAATTTTTTTTAGGTAAAGATTTTTTAATTTTATAAACTTATTTAAATATTGTAATTTATATTTTATAAATTTTTTTTTTCTTATTATATCATTTATAAAAAGGGAGCTTGCGCCTTCATCTTTATATTTATTTAGTATATTATAAATTTTGTGTATATTTTTTTTATATAATAAATAATAACGTTTTACTATTAAATTTTTACTTATTTTTTTATTTATTTTTAAGTATTTTTTTTTTAATGTATTTTTTTCTCTATTTATAGTATATAAAGTAATTATAGCTTTATTATTAGTATGCTTAATTTCAGCATTACTTACGTGTATTCTTCGTAAAAAATTACGTCTTCTTTTAAGTAATATAAATTTAGATTCTGTATATTTGTTGTCTTTAAAATACAAATTAAAATAACCTTGAATTATTTTATTAATATTTAAATCATTAACAGGTATATTTTTTAATGTATTTTTATTATAAGAATATATAGTATTTTTTCATTCTTTAGAAAATGAAGGTAAATATTTTATTATTCCTACATCACCTAATTTTTTCTTTAAAAGTATTGTTTTACTATTTTTTTTTAGATTATTATTAAAAATTTTCTGACGAAGCAAGATATTATTCATTTCAGGTGCAAATTTCATTTGTTTTATTTTCTTTTTTTCTGAGCTTGCGGAGTTTCTCCGAAACTACTAAATATATATATATTAAAAATGTTGGGTGTTAAAAAGGATTATTGTTTATTGCATATAACTCACCTTATAGTCGTTGAACGTTTTTATCTTAAAATTTATGCTAAGATAAATTTCGCTTCAAATTTACTAAGGTTAGTAATTTTTGAAATTAACCCAATATATTATTAATTATCTTATGTAAAATAAAATATTAAAGGACAAACATCCCTAGCGTAGCTTTTCCAATAATCCAAGATCTTTCCTTGTTGCATCTTGTGATCCTATGCCCTGCTTACGCAACTGTAAGATTTGTAGATAATCAAACAGTAAGGCAAGATTTAGCCGTTGAGCTTTTTAGATATTTAAAACATAACTATTATTAATAATAGTTAAAAAATATTAGAATTATTCATAATATTTTTAATTATCTCTAATTTCTATATAGTGAAAATCCTACCTATATTTAAATATGTATACGTACTTCTGATCCCGGTAAATACCGGGATATAGAGTGTACACATAAATAATTTTATATGATTAAAAATAGTTAAACTACTCAAAATCGCAAACAAAATAATTATAAATTATTAGACACTCCTGTTTACTCTTTACAGGGTCTGTGCCCCACATAAACTGTCCTCTAACGATAGTTCCTTACCAAAGGGTACTTATTTATTTTACAGGTTTCCCTGTAAAAAATAATAAGCTGAATTAGGTTGATTTTAAAATGAGTTAATTACCCATAATACTAAATCAATTCATTCATATGAAAAAAAAATAAAGGATTCTCATTGTCATATTTGTCAATAACCTTATAATCTGAAAATTGTTTATCATACTCTATAATTAGTGACAGTAAAGCTGCATAGGGTCTTCTCGTCTAACTAGAGGTAAACTGTATCTGCACAGCTATTCCAATTTCACTGAGTCAATCATAGAGACAGCTGTTGTATCGTTACATCATTCATGCAAGACCGCATTTAACGGCCAAGGCATTTTGCTACCTTAGGACCCTCACGTTAAGGCCGCCTTTAACCGGGGTTTCCGTCAACATCAAATATTAGTATATTTAATTATATCTGTTAACCAGCCGGCACCGGGCAGACATCACACTCTATACTTAGATTTTTAATCTTTCAGCAAAGTGCTGTGTTTTAATTAAACAGTCGTACAACACTATTTCATGCTTCTTCATCTTTACTTGATATTAATCAAGAAGAATGAGCTCTCCTTATCCCGAAGTTACGGTAGTGAATTTGCCGAGTTCCTTTATGATTGTTAGCTCATTTACGCCTTCGTATTCTCTACTAGCTTACTTGTTTCAGTTTCTAGGTACGGTTACTTTTCATTTATTTAGAGCTGCGCTACGTAGTATGCACAGTCCTTAAATAAACATATTACTATTTTTCCAGCACATTTCCCACTTGAAATGTTGTCCTTAGTAAAAAAGATTATCTCATCGTTTAAATCTTTAGATAATATAAACTTAGAGGCCGTTACTTAATTACATCCATAAGCTTAAGGCGGAAAATTTTCTTTTAGTTACTCATGTCACCATTATCACTTGAGTTAAATTATTATAATTTCATTTAAAAAATAAAAATCCTAATTTAGCTCAACGTTCTGCTACCCCATTAAATTATAATAAACATTTTTATTATAATGTATTATGGACAAGGTTTCGGTATATTGTTTAGATCCGTTAAATTTTCGATGCTTTTAAAACTTAACAAGCGCTCTGTTACGAGGTCATAAAATTATGGCTGCTTCTAAGCCTATCTCCTTGTCGACTTTAATAAAAACCTTCTTAATTTCACTCAACTAATAATTTAGGAACCTTAACTCTTGTTCTGGGCTGTTTCCCTTTTGACATACAACCTTATCATTCTATGTCTGATAATTTAAGATATATCTTTGCCATTCCGAGTCTGCATACTCACTGATAAAATCTTCATGATCCCCCAATTTGTACAAAATAAAACATTTTATATGTCTTGTCTGAGATTAAATTCTGTACCTGCTAAGATATTATACTTAAATTGCCTACTATTATAGGTTTCGCAGAAACAAATCTACTTCTTCTACCTGATTTAATTATTATTAGTAAAAAAAAATACAGGTAAAGCTGAAGTCCTTCTCCCTAAATAATAAGTATACCTATAAATACTTAATTATCCATTTAACAAACAATAAATACTACTACTACTATTTTTCTTTAATCAAGTAAATATTTTTTATTAATTTACTATTTCTTAAAGCTTTAGCTACAGCTGTTCTACTAACATTAATATACTTAGCTGCACTAGTTAAATTATCAAAAGATAATTTTTTGTTTGTTTCGATGTTAATAACATCGATTTTTATACCTATAAGGTCACTAGCTGACTTTGAAATCTTTGCACGTGTTTCTTCTGTAAGTTTTATACCTTTACGTTTTTCAGAGATTTTCTCTCGAACTTCTTCAGATAATATTCTTCCAGTAGCTGCTATAGATAAGTTGTTTCTAGCTTCCTCACTAAGTATACGTTCTTTAAAACCTTTTAAGGTTTCTTCTGTATGTTTATAACCCAATGTTGAACCAGCTACTTCTAGCACATTATAATTAGGATTTAATAAATCTAAATAATATTGTTCTTTACCTATAATTTCTCCTTTATCCGCTATATATTCCAATATAGCTAAAGAGAAATTACTGTATCCATATTTTAATATAGCATTGTGAATAGGTGTATTACGCATAGTTAAATGCTTAACACTATAATATTTATAAAATCTTTCGGTTAGATTCACAGAACTACCTACATAAATTTTATCGTTAATATTATTTATTCAACAATAAATACCTCCTTGATTTCTATTATCATTTAGTATTTTTACTTTATCTAAATCACAATTATTATAAATAATTATGGGTGTTACATTCAATTCTTTTATTGTTTTCATATTTTTTTTTATATATTTTTATTCCTCTTAGTCTATACTTGAGTAGTGTTTGTATTTATTGTTCTGTATCCTTTCGGATAAGGTTTGACTATATCTTAGGCTTGCGCCAACCAACATTTAGTCGATGAACTGCACACCTTACTGAATTAACAGTAGTCGGTGCTTGGCTGCGGATTACCCATTAACTTACGTTATCAATCTATATTTTACCATACCACGAGTCATTACCTGTGCCACAGACATGTTACCACATCTGCTTGGTTTAGATTGCTTTAGGGCTTCCCCGTCAATTTGATGGTTTATTGCAGAAAGTTCATTTCTACATACTGGCCATTAAAGATTGCTTACATCTTTATTCTTTACCAGCTATCCTAGTCAGTGTTGTCTTTCACTACACCTACCATAATTCTTCGGATATTTATGCTACAATAACCCGTTCGGACTTTTATAATCCTGATTATGGTAAAATCACCAGGCTTCGGGTCTAACTTTAGACACTTTTCCGTTATTTTAACGCTCGGTTTAACTACGTTTAATCTCGCATCTAATGTTAACTTGGTGACCCATTATGCAAAAGGTACGTTCTAACTTTTATTATTTCCGAACTGCTTATAAAATTACTATTTTTCTTTTAGTTCCCTCACGGTACTTTTCACTATCGCTTGTATACTATATTTAGCCTTTGAGGAAGGTTCCCCATTTAATTTAAACAGTTTATATACCATTTTACTTATTAGGCTTCTCTATTTTCGCTCACGCTATTCATAGAATCTCTTTTGATTTATTTTCCTAAAGTTACTAAGATATTTCAGTTCACTTCGTTTATTAAAAAATTTCTCTTAGAGTTTATATAATTATAAGTAATTATACTTATATATATGAATAATTCTCTTTAGTATACAGCTTAAATTCTATAATAATTTCTTTTTATACTTATATAATTTATAGTTATAATTTATATATCTAGTAAAACATGTATTTATTTAATAGCTTGCTTATTTTTTTTATTATTGCTTTTATTTTTTTATTATATAAAAAAGTCGTTGCAGCAGCTGCTTGCTACGCAGTGCATGCATGCATGCATCCCCTTTTTCTTTTTCTAATTTTTTTTTTTATTAGAAATAGAAGGCGGATTA